CTTAACTATAATACTATATTTAATTTAATAAATATTTATATATATATATACAGTTGCAAGTTATATATTAATATAATATAATTAAAGATTATAGAATAGCCCGCCTACGGCGGGCCTGCTGTAGAATATGAGATATATGATAAATAGTATACATGACGATATATATTACTATATTATTATAAATAATAATTAAAATATCTAATATATATAAATAAAGTTATATAATACTACTATGGCCCGCCTACGGCGGGCTGTATACACTATATTACATATTTATTATATTATATCTTTATATATTATATATATAATAACTATAATATAACTATATATATAATATTATAACTATATATAATATTATAACTATTATAATTGTAATTTAACAGCTGGCTATATATAATATGATATATTATTAAATAATTAATAGTTATAAACAGTATTAAAATATACATTATATAATATGATATAAGCCCGCCGCCTACGGCGGCGGGCCGTACTAAATATATTCATCTTTATATCTCTATTTATATCTATATATAAATTAATTATATATATATAATTATATATTTAAATATTAATGTAACTATCACCTATATTAATATATTATTTATATTTAATATATTATATCTATTCATGGTTATAAATATCATATATTTATATATAAACTTATTTATAATAAATATAATATATATAATAAAATAAATAATGAAAACTATATAATAAATAATAATAATAAAAAGGGTAAGAATATATAAGAGTAAAGATATAGGAAAATATAATAGTATAGGCCGCCTGCGGCGGCCATAAGTATGATATAGTACCTAATAATATAAATAAATATAATGTAATATTATATATAATAATGATATATAAATATAATAATGAAATATAGCCCGCCGCCGTAGGCGGCGGGCCACCAGCCCGCCGCCGTAGGCGGCGGGCCACCAGTATATAATAATTAGATATAAATATAATAATGTATATAGTCATGTATATAGCCCGCCGTAGGCGGGCCACCTGTATATAATAAAATAATATATATATAATAATGTATATAGTCATGTATATAGTACCTATTATAAAATATTAATACTATAGCCCTAAATATAATATATAATATAATATATTAATATAATATAATATAGCCCGCCGTAGGCGGGCCATCAGTATATCTAATATAATATAAATATATATAAATAAATATATACTATAATAATGTAATATAGACTATAATGTATATAGCCCGTATCTATTATAATATATAAATATAATTAATATAGCCCGCCGTAGGCGGGCCATCAGGATAGATAATATAATATAGCCCGCCGCCGTAGGCGGCGGGCCATCAGTATATCTAATATATTATATATATAAATAATATAATAAGTATAGATTATATATATAATAAGATAATATATATATTATTAGTTGGCCCGCCGTAGGCGGGCTATAAACATATAGTTATGATATATAAACTATTTATTAATATAAATACTCTTAATTATATATATAATTATTACTAAATAAAAGTATACTAAAATAATAACTATATAATATTTAATGTGGCCCGCCGTAGGCGGGCTATATAGATATAGTTAATTAAGTAATCATATATAATATTAAAATTATTATTAATAATATATATATAATATAAATATAATATAGTTATAAATATATTAAAAATAAAAATAGGTATATATAATATAAAAATAAGGATATAGATATATAACATGCCCGCCGCCGTAGGCGGCGGGCTATAAGTATATAGTTACAATATATATAAACTATATCTAAATATATTTATAATTAATATAATATGAAAACATATATATAATATAGTGTATGGCCCGCCTACGGCGGGCTACTATAATATATATTAAATCATTACATATATATATTATATTATAATATATATGTTATAATATATAAATATATAAACTATTATAATATATAAGTTATATTATATATATAAATAAATAAATATAAATAAAATAATCTAAATAGATAAACGTATGGGAATAGGATAGTATAGTAGGCCCGCCTACGGCGGGCCATATACATTAATTATATATACTTAACCTTATATATTTATTATTATATAAATCTTATTATAAAACCTATTAAAAGTTATAATAATAATAATATAAAATATATAGAGTAAATATATATATAAAAGTAGATATAAATAAACACATAAGCCCGCCGCCGTAGGCGGCGGGCAACATACTATATAGTTGTCTATATGATATATATTATATATATTATAATAAATTATAGTTAACTATATACTATATATAATATTAATTATAAATAATATAGTATATATATATATAAAAATAACAATAAATAAACATAATGGTGGCCCGCCTACGGCGGGCTATTAAGTATGATATTAATTATATATCTATATAACTATTAATATAGGTATTATAATAGATATATATATAAATATATATAGTAAGGTAGTATATATATAAATAAGTTAAGTTATACATATATGTGGCCCGCCGTAGGCGGGCTGTATCAATCTATAGATTAGTATTCTATATTTTAATATATAGATATATATATATTAATATTGTATAATATAATATAAAGAAATATATATATATTAATATAATATAATATAATATATAAAATTATTATATAAATAGATATGATATAAAGATATAGATAATAATATAAAAAATAAATAAACATAAATATATAGGTGGCCCGCCGTAGGCGGGCCTACAGTATAATATATAATCTATCTACATATATAATGTATACTATATATAATTATATACATATATAAACATAATATATACAGGGGCAATGTAAACTATATATAATATATCTACATATATAAACATAATGTAAACTATATATAATTATATTATTAATAAATATATTAAATATATTAATATATAATTAACATGGTCCATATAATAAAAAGTTATATATATAAATATAAGTATATTGTATGGTAGCCCGCCGTAGGCGGGCAACACTATACCGTAGATCCCTTATTAATATTTGTTTATATTACCTATTTTAAACTATATTATAACTTATTAAATTAATATAATAATACTTTAATATATATAATCATAACTATTATATAAATAAATCTAAATATAAATAATAATAATATATAGTAATATATATATGTAATATATAATAATTTAAATATAATTAAATAAATAAATATATAGATATATAAATAGATAAATGTGTATAGATATAGCTATATAGGCCCGCCGTAGGCGGGCCACCATAGTATATTAGTTTATACTTTTATATTAAATAATATATTATTTACATATATTAAACATTAACATTTATATTATATATAATATAATATTAAAATATATAATCTATAATTAAAAGATATAAATATGAATAAAATGGTTATATATACTATTAAAATAAATATTATAATAAAATAATAAGATAAATATAATAAAAGATAAAGTAACCAATAGTTGGATAACCGCCGCCGTAGGCGGCGGATGCTATACATATATATTATGTTGATCTAATATTAGCTACTTATATATTCTACTCTTTATATCTCCTTTTTGGTTATTATTTATATATATTAACCATAACATATATGTATAGACAGATTTATTCTAAATAAACCCTACACAGTTATATTATTTATTTTATAATATACTTTAATATATCATTATTAACATATAATAAATCTAAATAAATTATATATATAATGTATAAATATATATAATGTATAATTATATATTATAATCAAATATAACTATATATAAATAACTATAATAAGATATAACATAAATAATAAGTTACAGGCCCGCCGTAGGCGGGCCAGTTGTAATTATAAATATATTATCTATTATACTATATATAAATATTAATATAATTTATATATCTCTACATGCCCGCCGTAGGCGGGCTATGGTGACAGTATTCTATAACTTTATATTTTACATTTTAATATATATTATAACTATTTTATTATCTATATATATTTTTATTATTTATATAGCCCGCCGCCTACGGCGGCGGGCCTTCAATTACTATAATATTAAATATATTTAATATAATTTAATAAGTTATATAGTTATATATATAATTATTAATATAATTAAAAAATATAGTTATAGATAAGTGTAAAAAGTAATAAATGCTATGAAACATGGCGTGAAATAGGGAAAAACAGTTATTTCATATAGCCCGCCTACGGCGGGCCTATGTATCCATATATACTACCAATAGTATACTATACCATATTATTATACTTTTATACTATATATTTTAGTTATATTATTATTAATTTATTTATATTATTATAACATAGTTATTATAGTGCAATAGACAGAATTGAACTGCCTTTTCAAGAACATGAGTCTTATATGTTACCATTACATTATATTGCATATATATATTATATATATTATAATTTCTATTATCTCTACCTATTATATATATATTTATCATATATTTTATATTAAGTATAACTATATTAAAATTCTATTATTTTATTATATAAGGAATAATATATTAAAATATTAATTATAATATATATAAGTAAAGTTATATTAAATAGTTTAATACTACACCCGCCGCCGTAGGCGGCGGGTTATAGTATACCATATGTATTTCCTTTATTCTTTATTATTTTATATTTTACATTATTCTATAATACTTTATTATATAATATTTCTATTATTTTATCTATATATACTATATATATAAATATATTTATATATATTTATAATACTATTCTATATTATAATTATTAACCATTTATATAATACTTATATCTATAGTTAAATATAACTTAAATATCTATAATATAATATAGTTATATAGCCCGCAGCCATTAATATATTAATACTATATATATATATATAATATACTATAAATAATTATTATATATAAATAATATAAGTAATGGTATAAAATAAAATTAAATGTAGATATAATAAAATATAGGATATGGGCGACATATATCTGCGATATATGTCGCCCACAAAAATGTAAAAATATTTAGTCATAGAATATATAATTTATATATTAATAATATATTATATCTACATAAGTTTAAATATATATTTACATACTATATTTCTATATCCGGTACCGCCGCCTACATAGTAGGCGGCGGTTATACATTTACCTATCTATATTACTATATATCTCTATATATCATTTTACACTATATTACCTTATTCATTTATATATATATCTTATTCATATTATATTCCTTATTGATATACTTTATTCTTTTATGTAAAAATATTTAGTCATAGAATATATAATTTATATATTAATAATATATTATATCTACATAAGTTTAAATATATATTTACATACTATATTTCTATATCCGGTACCGCCGCCTACATAGTAGGCGGCGGTTATACATTTACCTATCTATATTACTATATATCTCTATATATCATTTTACACTATATTACCTTATTCATTTATATATATATCTTATTCATATTATATTCCTTATTGATATACTTTATTCTTTTATGTAAAAATATTTAGTCATAGAATATATAATTTATATATTAATAATATATTATATCTACATAAGTTTAAATATATATTTACATACTATATTTCTATATCCTAAGAAATTTATGTATACTTAACCCTTCCTACTGTACATTATACTTATTATTATATTTATTTTATTTTTATATTATACCATTATTTATATTAAATTAATATATATATAATTATTAGCATATATATTATTATAATTAATAATGTAAGATTATATTATAGTATATGTATATGGCCCGCCGTAGGCGGGCCTACCATGGTATAAATATAATGTATACTATTTCATACTAAAATATATCATTAATATATTATATAACTATAGTATCTATATAAACAGTATACTATTATATAACAGTTATACTATAATACTTATATATATTATAAATGTATATTATATTTTATATATTAGTTATACTATATATATAATAGTTACATATATCTTTAGATATAATAAAAATAATATATATATAAATATAGGTAATTTAGTTTATATAGCAACAAGCCCGCCGTAGGCGGGCTATATATTATATTGTTATATATATATATAATAATAAGTATATTATACTATTGTTAATAGTGTAATATTATATAATAGAATAAGGAATATGGCCCGCCGTAGGCGGGCCTACCATGGTATAAATATAATGTATACTATTTCATATTAAAAGTATATCATTAATATATCATATTAATATATTATTATATGTAAACAGTATACTGTTATATAACTGTTATACTATTATACTTATATATATTATATAAATGTATATTATATACTTTTATTAGTTATACTATATATATAATAGTTACATACATCTTAGATGTTATAAATAATATTCTATATATAAATATAGATAATTTAGTTTATATAGATACAAGCCCGCCTACGGCGGGCTCTATACACTAGATTATACTTAGTATTTTTATTTATCTCAATACTTTATATATTTTATTAATATATTTATTATACTATATACTATATATATTAATAACTATAAATAATTATTATTTACATACTACTAATAATATGTAAATTTTACACTAAATATTTAGTCATTATATAATGTAATACATATATATTTCTAAGTATAATATTATATATAAGATAAGATGTAATAGTTACAATTTATATAACAGTATACATAAATTTCTTAGGATATAGAAATATAGTATGTAAATATATATTTAAACTTATGTAGATATAATATATTATTAATATATAAATTATATATTCTATGACTAAATATTTTTACATAAAAGAATAAAGTATATCAATAAGGAATATAATATGAATAAGATATATATATAAATGAATAAGGTAATATAGTGTAAAATGATATATAGAGATATATAGTAATATAGATAGGTAAATGTATAACCGCCGCCTACTATGTAGGCGGCGGTACCGGATATAGAAATATAGTATGTAAATATATATTTAAACTTATGTAGATATAATATATTATTAATATATAAATTATATATTCTATGACTAAATATTTTTACATAAAAGAATAAAGTATATCAATAAGGAATATAATATGAATAAGATATATATATAAATGAATAAGGTAATATAGTGTAAAATGATATATAGAGATATATAGTAATATAGATAGGTAAATGTATAACCGCCGCCTACTATGTAGGCGGCGGTACCGGATATAGAAATATAGTATGTAAATATATATTTAAACTTATGTAGATATAATATATTATTAATATATAAATTATATATTCTATGACTAAATATTTTTACATTTTTGTGGGCGACATATATCGCAGATATATGTCGCCCATATCCTATATTTTATTATATCTACATTTAATTTTATTTTATACCATTACTTATATTATTTATATATAATAATTATTTATAGTATATTATATATATATATATAGTATTAATATATTAATGGCTGCGGGCTATATAACTATATTATATTATAGATATTTAAGTTATATTTAACTATAGATATAAGTATTATATAAATGGTTAATAATTATAATATAGAATAGTATTATAAATATATATAAATATATTTATATATATAGTATATATAGATAAAATAATAGAAATATTATATAATAAAGTATTATAGAATAATGTAAAATATAAAATAATAAAGAATAAAGGAAATACATATGGTATACTATAACCCGCCGCCTACGGCGGCGGGTGTAGTATTAAACTATTTAATATAACTTTACTTATATATATTATAATTAATATTTTAATATATTATTCCTTATATAATAAAATAATAGAATTTTAATATAGTTATACTTAATATAAAATATATGATAAATATATATATAATAGGTAGAGATAATAGAAATTATAATATATATAATATATATATGCAATATAATGTAATGGTAACATATAAGACTCATGTTCTTGAAAAGGCAGTTCAATTCTGTCTATTGCACTATAATAACTATGTTATAATAATATAAATAAATTAATAATAATATAACTAAAATATATAGTATAAAAGTATAATAATATGGTATAGTATACTATTGGTAGTATATATGGATACATAGGCCCGCCGTAGGCGGGCTATATGAAATAACTGTTTTTCCCTATTTCACGCCATGTTTCATAGCATTTATTACTTTTTACACTTATCTATAACTATATTTTTTAATTATATTAATAATTATATATATAACTATATAACTTATTAAATTATATTAAATATATTTAATATTATAGTAATTGAAGGCCCGCCGCCGTAGGCGGCGGGCTATATAAATAATAAAAATATATATAGATAATAAAATAGTTATAATATATATTAAAATGTAAAATATAAAGTTATAGAATACTGTCACCATAGCCCGCCTACGGCGGGCATGTAGAGATATATAAATTATATTAATATTTATATATAGTATAATAGATAATATATTTATAATTACAACTGGCCCGCCTACGGCGGGCCTGTAACTTATTATTTATGTTATATCTTATTATAGTTATTTATATATAGTTATATTTGATTATAATATATAATTATACATTATATATATTTATACATTATATATATAATTTATTTAGATTTATTATATGTTAATAATGATATATTAAAGTATATTATAAAATAAATAATATAACTGTGTAGGGTTTATTTAGAATAAATCTGTCTATACATATATGTTATGGTTAATATATATAAATAATAACCAAAAAGGAGATATAAAGAGTAGAATATATAAGTAGCTAATATTAGATCAACATAATATATATGTATAGCATCCGCCGCCTACGGCGGCGGTTATCCAACTATTGGTTACTTTATCTTTTATTATATTTATCTTATTATTTTATTATAATATTTATTTTAATAGTATATATAACCATTTTATTCATATTTATATCTTTTAATTATAGATTATATATTTTAATATTATATTATATATAATATAAATGTTAATGTTTAATATATGTAAATAATATATTATTTAATATAAAAGTATAAACTAATATACTATGGTGGCCCGCCTACGGCGGGCCTATATAGCTATATCTATACACATTTATCTATTTATATATCTATATATTTATTTATTTAATTATATTTAAATTATTATATATTACATATATATATTACTATATATTATTATTATTTATATTTAGATTTATTTATATAATAGTTATGATTATATATATTAAAGTATTATTATATTAATTTAATAAGTTATAATATAGTTTAAAATAGGTAATATAAACAAATATTAATAAGGGATCTACGGTATAGTGTTGCCCGCCTACGGCGGGCTACCATACAATATACTTATATTTATATATATAACTTTTTATTATATGGACCATGTTAATTATATATTAATATATTTAATATATTTATTAATAATATAATTATATATAGTTTACATTATGTTTATATATGTAGATATATTATATATAGTTTACATTGCCCCTGTATATATTATGTTTATATATGTATATAATTATATATAGTATACATTATATATGTAGATAGATTATATATTATACTGTAGGCCCGCCTACGGCGGGCCACCTATATATTTATGTTTATTTATTTTTTATATTATTATCTATATCTTTATATCATATCTATTTATATAATAATTTTATATATTATATTATATTATATTAATATATATATATTTCTTTATATTATATTATACAATATTAATATATATATATCTATATATTAAAATATAGAATACTAATCTATAGATTGATACAGCCCGCCTACGGCGGGCCACATATATGTATAACTTAACTTATTTATATATATACTACCTTACTATATATATTTATATATATATCTATTATAATACCTATATTAATAGTTATATAGATATATAATTAATATCATACTTAATAGCCCGCCGTAGGCGGGCCACCATTATGTTTATTTATTGTTATTTTTATATATATATATACTATATTATTTATAATTAATATTATATATAGTATATAGTTAACTATAATTTATTATAATATATATAATATATATCATATAGACAACTATATAGTATGTTGCCCGCCGCCTACGGCGGCGGGCTTATGTGTTTATTTATATCTACTTTTATATATATATTTACTCTATATATTTTATATTATTATTATTATAACTTTTAATAGGTTTTATAATAAGATTTATATAATAATAAATATATAAGGTTAAGTATATATAATTAATGTATATGGCCCGCCGTAGGCGGGCCTACTATACTATCCTATTCCCATACGTTTATCTATTTAGATTATTTTATTTATATTTATTTATTTATATATATAATATAACTTATATATTATAATAGTTTATATATTTATATATTATAACATATATATTATAATATAATATATATATGTAATGATTTAATATATATTATAGTAGCCCGCCGTAGGCGGGCCATACACTATATTATATATATGTTTTCATATTATATTAATTATAAATATATTTAGATATAGTTTATATATATTGTAACTATATACTTATAGCCCGCCGCCTACGGCGGCGGGCATGTTATATATCTATATCCTTATTTTTATATTATATATACCTATTTTTATTTTTAATATATTTATAACTATATTATATTTATATTATATATATATTATTAATAATAATTTTAATATTATATATGATTACTTAATTAACTATATCTATATAGCCCGCCTACGGCGGGCCACATTAAATATTATATAGTTATTATTTTAGTATACTTTTATTTAGTAATAATTATATATATAATTAAGAGTATTTATATTAATAAATAGTTTATATATCATAACTATATGTTTATAGCCCGCCTACGGCGGGCCAACTAATAATATATATATTATCTTATTATATATATAATCTATACTTATTATATTATTTATATATATAATATATTAGATATACTGATGGCCCGCCGCCTACGGCGGCGGGCTATATTATATTATCTATCCTGATGGCCCGCCTACGGCGGGCTATATTAATTATATTTATATATTATAATAGATACGGGCTATATACATTATAGTCTATATTACATTATTATAGTATATATTTATTTATATATATTTATATTATATTAGATATACTGATGGCCCGCCTACGGCGGGCTATATTATATTATATTAATATATTATATTATATATTATATTTAGGGCTATAGTATTAATATTTTATAATAGGTACTATATACATGACTATATACATTATTATATATATATTATTTTATTATATACAGGTGGCCCGCCTACGGCGGGCTATATACATGACTATATACATTATTATATTTATATCTAATTATTATATACTGGTGGCCCGCCGCCTACGGCGGCGGGCTGGTGGCCCGCCGCCTACGGCGGCGGGCTATATTTCATTATTATATTTATATATCATTATTATATATAATATTACATTATATTTATTTATATTATTAGGTACTATATCATACTTATGGCCGCCGCAGGCGGCCTATACTATTATATTTTCCTATATCTTTACTCTTATATATTCTTACCCTTTTTATTATTATTATTTATTATATAGTTTTCATTATTTATTTTATTATATATATTATATTTATTATAAATAAGTTTATATATAAATATATGATATTTATAACCATGAATAGATATAATATATTAAATATAAATAATATATTAATATAGGTGATAGTTACATTAATATTTAAATATATAATTATATATATATAATTAATTTATATATAGATATAAATAGAGATATAAAGATGAATATATTTAGTACGGCCCGCCGCCGTAGGCGGCGGGCTTATATCATATTATATAATGTATATTTTAATACTGTTTATAACTATTAATTATTTAATAATATATCATATTATATATAGCCAGCTGTTAAATTACAATTATAATAGTTATAATATTATATATAGTTATAATATTATATATATAGTTATATTATAGTTATTATATATATAATATATAAAGATATAATATAATAAATATGTAATATAGTGTATACAGCCCGCCGTAGGCGGGCCATAGTAGTATTATATAACATTACTTATATATTTTATATATTAGATAAAATAAACTATAATATAGTAAAATATATATATACCATATATATTATATATCATATATATCATATATTTTATATTAAACTGTTCTATAATAAATAAATATATTATATAAATTATAGTTAGTAGGAGTATATAAATAAGTAAAAATAAAATAAGTTAAATATAGTATTATAATAGAGTATAAAATAACAAAGTATAATATTAAATAAGGCCGCCGCCTACGGCGGCGGCCAACAGTGATAAGTAATACTATATAGAGTTATATAAGTTATATTATATTATATATAAATAATAATAGTATATAGAAGTGATAATATATCTATATGGTAGGCCCGCCGTAGGCGGGCCTTTATAGTATGTTTATATATTATAGATATTATCATATATTACTTAAATATATATATTAAAAACATTATAATAATATAATTAATTAATATATATGTAAATAAAGAATATAATAGGTATAATATAGTGTATAAAAGATAGGTGGCCCGCCGCCGTAGGCGGCGGGCTACAGTTTATGTTATACTATATCATATAATAGTTATACTATTTCATATAATAGTTATATTATATCATTTAATAGTTATACTATATCATATAATAGTTATACTATATCATATAATAGTTATACTATATCATATAATAGTTATATTATATATTATTATATATTATATAAGTTATAATAAAAGATAAATGAATAATAAATATATATAAATAGTAACATCTACGGTAGGCCCGCCGTAGGCGGGCCATTATATTATGATTATTATATATTATATACCTTATCATATTATATATAAAATATTAATAAATAATAAAGTATAGAATAGTATAAAATATATACCGGTGGCCCGCCGCCGTAGGCGGCGGGCTATGTTATATATCTATATTATTATATTTATTACTATATATAATTATATTATATTATCTATATAATAATAAATTAATAACATAATAAGATTATAATACAATAAAAGATACAATATAGGCCCGCCTACGGCGGGCCATTATGGTATATGTATACTTTATTATACTTAACTATATTATAAATATTATAAGTACTATTCTATTATATATATAATAATTATTTATTATAAGTAATATGAAAATATAAATAATAATAGTATATAAAATATATAATGAAATAAGTCTAACAATAGAATAAAATAAATGGTATAGGCCCGCCGCCTACGGCGGCGGGCTATGATATAATACTTTATAGTAAAGATTATGATAATATAACTTATTATAATATATTATAGATAATATGAAATAAATATATTATAGTATATTATATATAAAATGAGATATATAAGTTATAGTATGTTATATATACGGCCCGCCGTAGGCGGGCTATAATATTATATCTAATAATAATATATTATAGATATTATGATAATTATATTAATAATAATATATTATAGATAATATGATATAATAATTAACAATAGTATAAAGTATATAATAAACTAAAGTATAAATACGATAAATGGTACAGCCCGCCGCCGTAGGCGGCGGGCAACATGTATATATATGTATTAATTATCATTTTATTATTTAATAATTATATATATATTATAGTTATAATTTATATAGATAAATACTTTATTATATAATAGATATAATAAATGATAAAGATATAAATAATAGAATAAACTGATAATAGTTATAATAATGATATATAAATAAATAAATTATATAGAGATAAATATAAATAAAAATAGAAAACTGTTATATGTATAAGTATAACTAGGATATGATATATACATGTAACAGCCGCCGTAGGCGGCTTACTATAGCCCCTACTGTAACTCTTATTATTAACTCTTAATACTACTCTATAACCCATTTTATTTATATTAGTTACATATATATATCATATATAATATGATGTTTATATACTATATACCACCTTTATTATATATATATATAATTTATACCATAGATCACCTTTTATTTATATATATATATATTATAAATATTTAATATAATATAGCCCGCCGCCTACGGCGGCGGGCCTTCTGTATAAATAAATAAAGATAAAATAATCTACTGGCCCGCAGCCATAGGCTGCGGGCTATAATAATAAATGTTAATATTTAAATATAACATATGTATAATAATTAAATATTATATTATAAATATAACTTATATATAATAAAAAATATAATATAAAATATAATAATAAGGTAATACTATTATATAGTATAATATAATTAATATAGATATAATATAGAATAATAAGTATAAATAAATTAATATATAAAATAATAGGATATAAAATATAAGAATATAACTAAGAATATATATGGCCCGCAGCCATAGGCTGCGGGCTGTATACAAACTATTATATAGTATACTTATTTATATATATAATATAATAATAATAAAATTAATATATAATTAAAATAGTATAATATAACAAAAGTATAGCCCGCCGCCTACGGCGGCGGGCGTAGTCTACCCTACTAACATTACCTATCTATCTATATTTATACTCTATAATTTATTTATATTATATATAATAATTTAATATGTTAATAGTTATATATAAATCAGTAATAAATAGCCCGCCGTAGGCGGGCCATATAACTTATTGTATATTTTATATTGTTTATAACTCTATTTATATAATATATTTTATTATTATAATTACTATTATTTAAATTATATCATTAATATATATAATATAGTATAGTAATAATAATATAATTAATATACATAATATAATATAGCCCGCCGCCTACGGCGGCGGGCCTTCTGTATAAATAAAATAATCATTATAGAATAGTATAAAAGATATATAAATATAAAATAGATTAGCCCGCCGTAGGCGGGCATGTACAATTGTATTACTATAGTAATTATTTATTTATTAATATATTTATTAATATAAATACATATATATAATAATAGGTATAATTATACATAGTGGGTAAGCCCGCCGTAGGCGGGCTGTATTTATCTCTCTATATTATATATTCTAATCTATATATATTTTATTATAATATATCTCTATATAGATAATATTAATATAAATATATAGTTATAGATAAGTGGATTAAGTATAAATATAATTGTAACTAGCCCGCCGCCTACGGCGGCGGGCCAGCACTATATTATCCATTATGTTTATTTTATATATCTCTATCTTATTATTATTATATATTTTATTTATATACTTATAATATTGTCTATATTAATAATTTTATATATATAATTATAGTATTGTTTATAGTAATAATATTTTATTATTAATTATAGTATTGTTTATAGTAATAATAATATATTATAATAAATAGTATTAAATATAGTATTAAATATAGATATATAAAAAGATAAATATAACATATATGTAACTAGCCCGCCTACGGCGGGCCAACACTATATATATATCCTATACTATATGTATATATAGCCCGCAGCCGTAGGCTGCGGGCCAGCAAGCCCGCAGCCGTAGGCTGCGGGCCAGCAATTAATATTTTAATATTGTTTATAATATTAATAATTATTTAATAATTATAATGTTATATTATAGTTATAATATCTATATATAAATATTTTATTATATAATAGATATAATAAATAATAAAGATATAAATAATATAATAGACTGATAATAGTTATAATAAATTATATAAATAAATATATATAAGTTATATAGAACTAAGTATAAAATAAAGATAGTAACTGTTGTATGTATCAGTATAACTAGGATATGATATATACATGTAACAGCCGCCGTAGGCGGCATACTATAGCCCCTACTGTAACTCTACTTACTTACTCTTAATACTACTCTTTATTCCACTTCTTTATATTAGTTACATATATATATCATATATAATATGATGTTTATATTTCATATATACTATATTGTTTATATATTATATACTACTTTCCTTATATATATATATTAACTTATATCATAGTTCATATTATTTATATTATAAATATATTATATATATTTAATATAAGATAGAATAGTTAAATATAGATAAAATAAGTATAAATAAGGTACTGGCCCGCAGCCGTAGGCTGCGGGCTATAATAATTAATGTTAAACTATATATATAGTATCTATAATAATAAATATTATATTATAAATATATAGTATATATAATAATAAATATTAAAATATAAATATAAGGTATGTATAATAAATAGAATAGGATATATTAATATGGCCCGCCTACGGCGGGCTGTACTACTGTATACCATAGACCATACTATATATATTATAAACATATTATATAAATATTATATAGTATTATATATAAATAAATTAATATATAAAATATAATGATAGAATATATAAAAAGGTATATCTAAATATAGTTATGGCCCGCAGCCATAGGCTGCGGGCTAGATACATACTATTATATAATATACTTATCTATATATATAATATAATAATAATAAAATTAATAATGATAACTAATATATATATATACATGTTGCCCGCCTACGGCGGGCTGTAGTTTATACAGAAGGCCCGCCGCCTACGGCGGCGGGCTATATTATACTTTATTTGTATATATTATATCTATCTATATATATATATAATAATATATATATTAAATACTATAAGATAAATAAGTTAAATATAATAATATAACATGGCCCGCCTACGGCGGGCCTATACCGTTTATTTTATACTATAGTTTCACTTATTTCATTATATACTTTTTATATTATTGTTATATATTATTTAATAATATCTATAATAAATATATTATTAGTTATATTATCATAGTACTTATAATATATAATAATTAGATATGATTATATAGTACCTATAATATAATATAATGTATAATTATAAGGTACTATAATATAATATAATGTATAATATCATAGCCCGCCGCCTACGGCGGCGGGCCACCAGTATATCTAATATATAGTTATGTATATTATGTTAAGTATATAATAATTATATATATAATTATAATTATATAATAGTTATGTATAATATGATAAGTATAATATATCATATTTATACTATAATGGCCCGCCGTAGGCGGGCCTGTAATGTATCTTTTATATTATAGTTATACTTTTATATTATTATTTATTCTATTATCATACTCTTTATAATAAATATATTATTATATATAATATCATAATACTTATAATATAATTATATAATATTTATAATATGATATAGTTAAGTATATGATAAAGTAAATATATATTTATACCATAATGGCCCGCCGTAGGCGGGCCTGTACTGTATATTTTATTCTATTGTAGTCTTATTATGTTATTAATTTATTATTATATTTATAATATAATATAACTAATCTATAGTAAGATATATAACATAATATAGCTATAGTTATATAACATAGCCCGCCGCCTACGGCGGCGGGCCACCAGTATCTATTATACCCTATTATATACTCTATTATTTATCATTATTATTATATAATATATTTAATATATATATATAATTAAATATAATATAAGGTCTATAATAAATAATCATACTATAAAGGCCCGCCTACCGTATATATATTATTACTACAACATATTTATTATTATTATATATACAACAGGCCCGCCGCCTACGGCGGCGGGCTACAGTATAACTTATTAATATAATATATATATTATTATTTATATGTACTATAATATAACTTATATAACTTTATATACTATATAATAGCTTATATAATTATTATATGATATAGTATAATTTATATATAACTATAATATGATATAGTATAACGTATATAATAACTGTTGGCCGCCGCCTACGGCGGCGGCCCGTATATATATTTACTATTATACTATATTTTAACTTATTTTATCTTTACTTATTTATATATTATATACTTATAGTTTATATATAATTTAATTATTTATTATAGAATAGTTTAATATATGATATAAGATATAAATGATATATAATAGACATGGCCCGCCGTAGGCGGGCCTATATATCTTATTATATTATAGTATAGTTTATTTTATTATCTTATATATATAATGTATAATATATATAAATAATGTAAATAATACTACAATGGCCCGCCGCCTACGGCGGCGGGCTGTACATATTATATTATATCTTTATTATTACTATTGTATAACTATTATTATATATTATATCTATTATATAGATTGTATAACTATATATTATATTCTAACTATTATAACTATAGTATAACTATATAATATATTATAACTATTATAAGTATAGTATAAATATTAATAATAATATAATTATATATAAAAATAAATAATAAGTAAGATAGTAGAGTATAACAAAAGGTATAGCCCGCCGCCTACGGCGGCGGGCGTAGTCTACCCTACTAACATTACCTATCTATATATATTTATACTATCTATTTTATATATATCTAATTTATATATATTATATAATGTAATTTAATATTATTTATAACATTATTTATATAATATATTTTATTATTATATAACCTATTTAAATTATATAATCAATATATTAATCTAGTATAGCCCGCCTACGGCGGGCATTATGTTTAATTAATATTACCTATTTTATTATTATAGCATAGCTTAAATATTATAATTATTATATTTATTATAATATAGCCCGCCGCCGTAGGCGGCGGGCCTTCTGTTTAAATCATATAAGTAATATATTATTATTATATTATAGTATAAATCATATAAGTAATATATTATTATTATAGTATAGTGTAAAATGATATATATAGTATATATTAGCCCGCCTACGGCGGGCATACTGTTTAATTAATATTATCAATATCCTTACTATAGGTACTATTTAAATAACATTATCAATAGTATTACTATAGGTACCTTTTAAATAATATTATCAATAGTATTATTATAGATACTATTTAAATTATATTATCAATAGTATTATTATATATACTATTTAAATTATATTATAAATTTAATTATTATAGATACCATTTAATTAATATTATGAATATTATTATTATAATATAGCCCGCCGCCGTAGGCGGCGGGCCTTCTGTATAAATAATATAATTATTATAGTATAGTCTAAAATATATATATATATATATAATAGATTAGCCCGCCGTAGGCGGGCATGTACCATTGTATTACTATAGTATTTATCTATATATTAATCTATTTATTAATATAAATAAATATATATAATAATATGTATAATGTTATATAGTGGGTAAGCCCGCCGTAGGCGGGCTGTATGGGTATATATTTTATATATTGTAATCTATATATAATTTATTATAAATATATATATAGTATTAATATAAATATATAATTATATATAAGTTGATATAGTATTAATATAAATATATAGTTATATATAAGTTGATAAAGTATAAATATAATATAGAGTTATATATAAGTGGATAAAGTATACATATAAATATAACTAGCCCGCCTACGGCGGGCCAGTATGTTATACATTATGTTTATTTTATCTTGTCTATGTCATTATTATTATATTGTATATATTAATTATTTTATATATATAATTATAGTATGGTTTATAATAATAATATTATTTAAAATATTACATATAAGAATAGTTATATAAAAGTGATAAATATAACATATATAAATGTAATAGCCCGCCGCCGTAGGCGGCGGGCCAGTACTATCTATTTAACATATACTATATATTATGTTATTATATCTATTTAATATATATTATATATATATATTATGATTATTATATATAACTAGTTGTTTATATATTGTATATTATATATATATTATGATTATTATATATAACTAGTTGTTTATATATTGTATATTATATGATTATAATATGATTATTATATATATAGCCCGCCGCCGTAGGCGGCGGGCCAGTATATTATCCATTATGTTTATTTTATATTGTCTATGTCATTATTATTTTCTAATTTATATCTTTATTTATAGTATTGTTTATATTAATAATATTTTATTATTATATATAGTATTAAATATAGCTATAGATATATAAAATGATATATGTAACTAGCCCGCCTACGGCGGGCCAACACTATATATCATATACTATATTTATATCGTTAATATATTATATATATATATAGAATTATTATATATTTTATATGATTATTATATATTGTTAATAGTTAATATATTTATATTATATTATATATTTATTATATATAGCCAGTAGTTAATATATATAATATATATCATAATTGTTATAACCCGCCGCCGTAGGCGGCGGGTGTATACTTAACCATTATATACTTCATTTTATATCTATTTATGTAACCATTAACCTTATTATATTATTATTATTATTTATATAACCTTTAACATTACTATTTTATTAATTATTTATTTATATATTTTAATATAATCTATAACTAATAATTATACGTAAAATACTCATAAAATATTAATTTAATAGGTAGAGGTAATTGAAATAATTCTATTAATATAAATATATAGGTAAGAAAGTCTATATACTATACTTAAAAAATGACAATGAAATAGGTTAAAAAATATAACCGTTCATAGCTAGAAATAGTGATATAAATAAAATATATCAGAATTGAAACATCTTAGTATGATATAAGTAAAACCAATAGGGAGTATAGTAGTACTGAGGAGGGAAACTATATAAGCAAAATGAGTAGTACTAAGTAGTATGAAAATAGTAGCACTACTACTAATGCTAGATGATAAGTATAAGTAATAAGTACCGTGAGGGAAAGACTAATAATTATTATCAATGATTATATATGTTCTATGGTTGCCCGCAGCTATTGCTGCGGGCTAACTGTATGGACTATTAAAATATATATTTCATTTTTGATAAAGAAATACCTATATAAAGAGCAGCTATAGTATATAGCGTACCTCTTGTATAATGGGTCAGTGAGTTACCGTTGTTAGCGTAATGTATTAATTATAGAGAAATCAATATAGTAGGGCCGCCGTTATTATATAACGGCGGCCTATAGTTAATAATGGTAGACCCGAAAGTATATGATCTATATAATACCAGGTTAAATATAATTATATATTTTAATTATAGATATTATATAATATAATATATATGAAAATTATAGTTATAGAATAGTTCTATTTTTAATTAAGGCTGTACACCCGCCGCTATTTAGCGGCGGGTTATTACAGCCATATGGTAGTTTAATTTAGACCTAACAGGTGGGTGTTGCAATACCCTCTGAAGAGTATTGTATAGTTGTGAAAGGCAAACCTCATATACAGATAGCTGGTTGTCTATGAAATATATGTTAGTATAGCGGTTAGTTATATCAATACATGGTAAATCACTAAATTAGGTATATTTTTTATATTTATACATAGTGGGAGCTGGGAACGGTTTATCATACTAATTTAATATCTGAACATGTTATTGTATATCTATACCAGTCAGTTATAATGCGATAAGGTATTATAACTAATAGGGAATAACCTAAACCATTAAGTGTAAGTCCTTTATTATATCCAAGTGGTATTAAACTGATAGGTAGATATAATAATTATAAGGGTTCTATGGTACAATATAAAATATCATTATAACCGCCGCCTATGGCGGCGGTAAAGAGGTATATTTATATAACCATACATCACTTTATTTTATTATATAAATAAATTAGCTAAATGGTGAATATAATAGTAATTATCTACTAAGGAATGTGTAAAAACTCATTGGCAAAATATGAAGGCTTATCAGTGAAGATATACGGGCCTAAGATATAGACTGAACTATGGTAGCTAAACAATGGCAAAAATACATAATATATAACCCGCCGCCTATGGCGGCGGGTAATGGAAGTATGTATATCAACTTGTCTATAGCTAGGTAATAGACCATACTCTATTATAAGAGTACTGAATATGCTGACTTGAGTAACGTTAGAAAGGATAACCCTTTCCTCCTATATATAAGGTTTTAACATAAATTAACGGTCACTAACTATAGGTATGAATATAGCTATAGGATGTGTGATATAACTAGAAAATTATATTAACCGTACTGTAAACCGACACTGGTATATAAATCATTACGATATACTACACTAGTCATAATAAATAAAAATATTTTTATATTATATAATAGTCTTAATATTAATAAATATTTTATATAAATTTAATATGGTTTAGTATAGCAAATATAATGATAAAGGAGTATGAGGAAACCCATATGAATGAACTCGGCAATAGGGGTAAAGCCCTGTATATAGTGCGACTGTTTACCAAAAACATAGCTTATTGCAGTTCAAAAATGAATAGTATAATAAGTGATACCTGCCCGGTGTCTGATATATAATATATAAACGTCAGATAAACGGCGGTCTTATCATGAGGATCCTAAGGTAGCGAAATTCCTTGACGTTTAATTGGCGTCCTGCATGAATGATTACACGATGCTATAAATGTATCCATATGGGGCTCAGTGAAATAGTAATTGCAGTGAAGATACTGTATAGCAATAGATTGACGAGAAGACCCTATACAGCTTTACTATATAATTGTTTTGATGTGATAGATTACATAGTATCTATAACTATTTATATAATATAATTTATTATTATCTAATTACATATTATTATCCTTATAGTATTTTATCTATAATATTTTACATATTTTATATATCTTCTATAACTAATAAAATATATGATAATTATTATAATATAGATAATATGATATAATATAATTATAGTGAACATAATCTGTAATGATCAATTTAAATTAAATTAATATATATTTAGGTTGTGAATTATGACATCTAATCATATAGCCCGCCTATGGCGGGCATAATATATATAGAATATTAAGTATATATATATTATTGAAACATAGCAATTTAGGTAGTTTCGATGGGAAGTCGACATCACAAAAAATAACTGATGTGACTATATGATAATAGTTATAACTAACGATTTAAAATAAATGAAAATAGTATAACAAAATACAGTGATATTAGGATGCAACTAATAGAATATTATTACATAAAAGTAAGTGTTCTATGGTTATGAAATATATCTACATTAAACCCGCCGCCTATGGCGGCGGGTTGTATATATTGATAATCATAGTCATATATACTATGTAAATATAATGATAAGGTTAATAGCCTAACTGTGTTAAAATTGGTATATAAACAAATAGACCAAATACGTAAGTAGAGTATAGTGAACAAACATATGTTATAGTAGAACAGTGTTGACAACGGATAAAAGTTACGTTAGGGATAACAGGGTAATACCGCTAGAGAGTTGATATCGTCAGCGGTGTTTGCCACCTCGATGTCGTCTAGACTCAACCTTATGGTCGTAGCAGCTATAAAGGGTATGACTGTTCGTCATTTAAAGAGTTACTTGAGATGGGTTAATTACGGCGTGAGCCAGTAATGTTTCTATCATCTATTGCACAGCCTATTATTTTATTATATGTGTACGAAAGGATATATATAATCTAAATCCATGATGTTAACAAGTAAACAACTATTAAAATTAATAATATTAATTTATATAAGGAAACATATATGAAAAATATTATAAAAATAATTAATTAATAATTAACGGGTTTACAGTTAATAGTTAAATTTAGGTGAAATAGGTACTGATTTCGTATCAAAATACCAAGTCTATAATAAGAGGCTGAAAACATTATAGATAATAATGAAATAATAAATGAATATGTGGGACGCGTGTATGGTTAGGACTATAGCACGTTGGTACTATACATAATGACTGATAGCCGCCGCCGTAGGCGGCGGCTTACAGTATGTATACATAATATATATTATACCATTTTTTAATATATTCTACATCTATTAAATAATGTTATACATTATGGTATATTTAGTTTATATTTTAAACTAATATAAGTTACATTTATTAATATAAATTATATGAAATTTATATCATATAATAGGCCGCCTATGGCGGCCTTAAATTAATATAATTACAATTACCTCTACATAGGGATTTTAGTTCAATTGGTAGAACATACGCTTTGCATGTGTATAATATCGGTTCAATTCCGATAAATTCCATTTTTATATATATAACAGTTATAATTTAATAATGTATAATTTATTACATTTAGACGTACCTACACCATGAGGTATTAGATTACAAGATACAGCTACACCTAATGCTGAAGGTATACATGAGCTATATGACCATATAATGTTCTATTTATGTTTAATTTTAGGTTTAGTATCATATATATTATATGTTATTATACATGACTATAAAGATAACCGATTTGCATATAAATATATTAAACATGGACAAGTGATAGAAATCATATGGACTATATTTCCAGCTATTATATTATTATTAATAGCCTTTCCTAGTTTCATTTTATTATATTTATGTGATGAAGTTTTAACACCGGCTATGACTATTAAAGTTATAGGTCTACAATGGTATTGAAAATACGAATATTCTGACTTTGTTGATTCATTAGGTGAAACAATAGAATTTGAGTCATACGTTATACCAGATGATATGTTAGAACCAGGTAATCTACGGCTATTAGATACAGATGCATCTATCGTTGTACCTGTTGATACTCATATACGGTTCATTGTTACAGCAAATGATGTTATACACTCATTTACAATACCATCATTAGGTATAAAAATTGATGCAACACCAGGTAGGTTAAATCAAGTAAGTGCATTAATACAACGTACAGGAGTCTTTTATGGACAATGTAGTGAATTATGTGGTGTAAACCATGGTATGATGCCAATTAAATTAGAATGTGTATCAATAGAAGAATTTATAGAATGATTAGGTGAAAATCAGTAAGTATTCATGTTATAATTATAGCCCGCCTACGGCGGGCCATCGTAGCTATATACATAGTCTATTATATATATATTTATTATTATATATATTATATTGTAAACTATATATATTTATTATTATATATATATTTATATTGTAAACTATATATAATTGATTATTATATAATATATAGAGTAAATGATATATAAATGATTATTATATAATATATAGAGTAAATGATATATGATATACAGTTATAGCCCGCCGCCTATGGCGGCGGGCCATACCATACTATTTATTTCTATTGTATATCTATTATTTATACATACTATTTATATCTATTATATAATATTAATATATACTATATTATTTTATAACTATTGTATAATAGATTATTATATTTATAATATATTATAATTATAATATATATATTATTATATGTATATAATATATTAATAATAAGTTAAATATATAAATATAGGTATCATTTAATTATACATAGCCCGCCGTAGGCGGGCCATATCTATTATATTATATTGTTATAATTTTATTATATTCTATAGTTATGATTTTATTATATTATTTATATTAATTTTAATAAGGTTTATAATAAGAAATAATGAAGATATATAAGTAGTAATAGCCCGCCGCCTACGGCGGCGGGCCACCATGGTTTATATATACTATATTTAGTTATATTTAATAACTATATTAATTATTATTATATAAATAAGAAATAAGTTATATAAATATATATTAATAAGTATAGTATTACATTATAACTATATATTTTATTATATTCATTATATAATTGATAATAATATAGAAAATAATATATTATATTTACATACTGTTGGCCCGCCGTAGGCGGGCTATATTATTATATCATTATATTAATATATCTTTATTATATTATAGTTATATTCTAATAATGATATTTAAATATATATATCTTAAATAGATAAGTTATATGATAGATATAATATAGCTATATACAAAATAAGTATAACCCGCCGCCGTAGGCGGCGGGTGTAGTACTGTTTATATATGTTTATTTATACTTATATATATTATATTGTATTTATATATTTTTTAACTCTATTTATAGCTTATTTAGGTTAAGTATAAAGAATTATATATTATATATATCTATTATATTTATATATAATACTCTAGTATGGTTTTGAATAACTCTAGCCATCTAACCCGCCGCCGTAGGCGGCGGGTGTATATATATTTTGTTATTCTATATATAATATATAATATAATAAATAGTTATCTTATTTATCTATACTTATTACTATTATTTTATATTTTTATTTTTAATATATATTTATCTTATCTCATTTATCATTTATATATATATAAATTATATTAATTATTAGATATATAATATAACATAAAGTAAATATATAATTATATTATAACATATAACCCGCCGCCTATGGCGGCGGGTATGGTACTATTATATACATATACCTTTCCTCAGGTATTTTATTTAATATAAATATCATATATATCATATATATCATATATATAATATATTTATAATATTAGAAAATAATATATATAAGAGAATATATAATAAAATATAGATATATAATAAGATATAACCCGCCGCCTATGGCGGCGGGTATGGTACTATTATAAATACTTTTATATTTACACTTTATAACTTTATAACTATATATATTTATATATTAACTGTATTTAACTATATAACAATATATTTTTATATTAATTCTATTATAACAGTATTACATTATATATTTATATATATATAATATTATAATTAGATTCTATATATATATATAATTATTATAATATAACTATCTACAATATATATATATAATTAATATAATATAACTATCTACAATATAGATATATAATTAATATAATATAACTAGATTATAATAGATAAATAGTATATTAATATAGTAATATATAACCCGCCGCCTACGGCGGCGGGTGTAACATATAACCCGCCGCCTACGGCGGCGGGTGTAACATATATGATTAATGTATTGTATATTATACTTATATGATTATATTTAATTTATATAATAATAATATATTATATAGTTATATAATAACTTATAGATAATAATAATATATTATATATTATAGTTATATAATAACATATAGATAGTAATAATATATAGTATATAATACTTATATAATAACATATAACCCGCCGCCTATGGCGGCGGGTATGGTTCTATTATATATACTACACTATATCTCTAATTATTATATTATAATTATATTACAATATATATATATAAATATAATAATTTAATATATATTACAATAAGTAAATAGTATATTATGATATGATGATATAACCCGCCGCCGTAGGCGGCGGGTAAGATACTATTATATTTGTTACTATTTTATATCTATATTACATTATATATATTATAACATTATATTATTTATATTGTAAACTATATATAATTTATCATTATATTATTTATATAGTAAACTATATATAATTTATCATTATATTATTAATATAGTAAATTATATATATATAAGGAAAAGTATGTTAAATAAGTATATTAAGTATACTGTTATAGCCCGCCGCCTATGGCGGCGGGCCATACCATACTATTTATATCTATTAGATTATATACTTACTATTTATATCTATTGTATATCTATTATATTTAAATTATATATATATATATTATTTATAACTATTGTAGATATATTAATTATTATATAGATATTATAACTATAGTATATATATTATTAGATACATACTATATTATAGCTATAATGTATATATTATTAGATAGATACTATAATATAACTATAGCCCGCCGTAGGCGGGCCTACAGTATATATATTATCATATACATTTATTATATTAATTATATGTATATTATCATATACTTTTATTATATTAATTATATGTATTATTATATATACATTTATTATATTAATTATATATATTATTATATATACATTTATTATATTAATTATAAGTATAAATATATAAATATAATAATTATAATTTAATATATGGTAGCCCGCCGTAGGCGGGCCGTACTATACTATTATATTGCTATTATTTAATATAATATTTATATTAATTTTAATAATATTTATAATAAGAAAAAGGGGTAATATAAGTTATAATATATAAGTAGTAACAGCCCGCCGCCGTAGGCGGCGGGCCACCGTTGTTTATATATACCATACTAGTTATATTTAACTATTTATATTTTATTATTATTATATATATAATATATCTAATATATAGAATATATATAATATAGAATATAATATGTTTATATATCTAAATATAGTACACCCGCCGCCGTAGGCGGCGGGTTAATAGTATTTCATTATAATTATTTACTTTACTATTTTTATTATATTTTACTTTATTATTATATAATTAATTTTAATATATAATATAATTGAATATACATATATATAGTTGGCCCGCCGTAGGCGGGCTATATCCCTTATATTAATATTTATAATTATACTATAGTTATATTCTAATAATATATTATATTAATATATATAATTATACTATAGTTATATTCTAATAATATATTATAATATATATATATATAGTTATATAATAGTTATATTATAATAATATACAAAATAATATAGATAAAGAAATATAATAGAAGTATTATAACAACATACACAATAGTATAACCCGCCGCCTACGGCGGCGGGTGTAATACTGTTTATTTATTATTATTTATACTTATCTATCTTATATTAGATTTATATAAATTAACTAACTATTTTTAACTTAAATAGGTAATGTATAAGTTAAGTATAAAGAATTATCTATTATATATAGATTATCATTATTATGATACTATAGTATAGCCCGCCGCCTACGGCGGCGGGCCACCTGTTAATAAATAACTATTTACATTTCCTATATTATAGTTTATTATACTATATATAATATATAATATAATAAATAGTTATATTTACTGTTATACTTATAACCCGCCGCCGTAGGCGGCGGGTATCATGCTATTTTACTTATCACTATCATTTTTTATTATTTTTAATTTCATATATCTTATATCATAGATCTTATATATTTTTATATTTAATTAATTTATATATTATTTATATAAAGTATATATATAATATATTATAGTTATATAATACTAATATACAGTCTATATAATATATAATAGTTATATAATACTAATATAGAGTATATATAAAAGAAAATAATTATAATAATAGAAAAAATAGTATAATAAAATAGAATAGTTATATGATAGATATAATATAAGTATAGACAAAATAAGTATAACCCGCCGCCGTAGGCGGCGGGTGTAGTACTGTTTATATATATGTTAATTTACACTTATGTATATTATATTGTATTTATATACTTTATACACCTATTTTTATCTTATATAGGTAAAGTATAAAGAATTATATATTATATATTTATCTATTATATTTATATTAAGACTCTAGTATGGTTATGAATTACTGTTCCATTTAACCCGCCGCCGTAGGCGGCGGGTGTATATTATAGTATGGTTTGCTATATATAATATATAATTTAATAAATAGTTATCTTTTATTTTTATACTTATTACTATTATTTTATACTCCTCTTTATATTTAATATATTTCATATAACATATAACATATAACATATATCATATAACATATAACATAATATATATATTAATATATTAATATATTATATTAATTAAGTGATATAATAAACATAAAGTATATGTAAAAGAATATAAATATAATATAACACATAACCCGCCGCCTATGGCGGCGGGTATGGTACTATTATTTACTTATCCACTTTCCTTATATTATTATGTTATTATATTAAATATATATATATCATAGATTATATATATAATATTATAAATTAATATATATAAGAATAGATAAAATAATTAATAGAAATATTTAACATATAACCCGCCGCCTATGGCGGCGGGTAGGGACTATAAATACTATTATATTTAGTTATTTATATATACTTTATTATAACTATATTATAATATATATATAATTAGAAGATTATAATAGTATTACAGTATAGATATATAGATATATAGAGCAGGCCCGCCGCCTACGGCGGCGGGCTATAATATATATAGATTACTATATATATGTATATTTGCTATAATATATATATATACATTGCAGGCCCGCCGCCTACGGCGGCGGGCTATAGATTTATATTAGATATATTATAACTATATACAATATATATTTATAATTATTATAATATAACTATCTATATTCTAGGTTTATAATTATAATAATATAACTATATTATAGTAAAGAAATAGTATATTATGATATGAGGATATAACCCGCCGCCTACGGCGGCGGGTAAGGTACTATTATATATATACCATTCTATATATATATAATTATTCTATTATAACTATATAACAATATATATAAATATATAGAATAATATAACTAGAGTACAATAAAGAAATAATATATTATGATATAATGATATAACCCGCCGCCTACGGCGGCGGGTAGGATACTATTATATTTAATACTATATATCTATTAATACTATTTTATAACTATATTACTTTATATATATATTAATATTATATTATAACTATATTATATTATATAAATATTATATTATTATAACATGGTATATAATAGGTAATTAAATGATGCATATAACCCGCCGCCGTAGGCGGCGGGTGTAATATATACTAATATATACTAATATATACTAATATATCATTATATATCATATTATATACTATATATAGTATAATGTATTATATATAATACTTATATGATATATATAATTGATAATCTATAACCCGCCGCCTATGGCGGCGGGTGTAACATATTGTAATATATATATGTAATCATATCTATATTCATATATATATATTTATATAGCCCGCCGTAGGCGGGCGTACAGCCATAATAGCTCAATGGTAGAGCAGTTCACTGTTAATGTACTGATCTTAGTTCAATTCTAAGTTATGGCGTTAGTATGTATAGTCTATATTAATAACATTTTAGTGTTATTTTTATATATTTTTAATATATTCTATGACTATGATAAGTGGTATAGCTAGTGTACTAGCTATCGGTTTATTATCACCTGTACAAAGTATATTAGCTCTTATATGCTTATTTTTAAGTGTAGCTATAAATTTATATACAACAGGTTATGTTTTAATGGGTATACTTTATATACTAGTTTATGTAGGTGCTATAGCTATATTATTCTTATTTATATTATCATTATTAAATATAGAATATACACCTGTAGGTGGTATGCAACCATTAATAATATTTTTATTATTAATAGTATTATTACCAGTTGATATAGCATGAGATACTGTATCACCTATTGAAACTATATCTTATGTATCTAATGAATTAACTATAGTTGGTTTATTATTATATACTGAATATAGTATAATTATATTATTATTAGCTATAATATTAGTATTATCTGTTATAGGGGCTATAGCTATTACTAGATAATGTTAAATTTTATAGAATTATTATTAATGTTCGTTAGTGTATTATTAGCTGTAGCTTTTTTAACTGTAGCAGAGCGTAAAACATTAGGTTATATGCAACGTAGAGTTGGACCTAATGCAGTTGGTTATTATGGTGTATTAATGGCTATAGCAGATGCCGTTAAATTACTATTAAAAGAAATTATTATACCTACACATGCTGATAAATTAATATTATTTATTAGTCCTGTTATATCACTGATATCGGCTCTATTATGTTGATCAGTTATACCATTTGCACCAGGTGTAACTATATATGATAGTAATTATGGTTTTATATTAACTTTAGCTATAAGTAGTGTAGGTGTATTTGGTACACTGTTAGCCGGTTGATCTGCTAATAGTAAATATTCACTATTAGGTAGTATACGTTCTACTGCACAATTAATTAGTTATGAATTAGTATTAACTACTATTATACTATTAGCTATCCTATTAGCTGGTACTATGAATTTATCTAAATATGTTTATTTACAAGAAGCTATATGATTCGGTTTACCATTATTACCATTAAGTGTAATGTTTTACATAGGGTGTGTAGCTGAATGTGCTAGACCACCATTTGATAACGTAGAAGCCGAATCTGAGTTAGTATCTGGACATATGACTGAATATAGTAGTAGTATATTTGTATTATTTTTCTTATCTGAATATGCATCTATATTATTTTTAAGTACACTAACTAGTATATTATTTTTTGGTGGTGGTACAGGTGTTATATTAGGTATAAAAGCTAATATATTTGCATTTACATATATATGAGTTAGAGCTACATTACCACGTGTTAGATATGATAAATTAATTAACCTATGTTGAATGGTATTTTTACCATTATTATTTGGTGCTGCTATAGCTATTCCAGCATGAATATATGCTATAGATGCTATTATAATATAATAATATAATTATCTATAATTGAAACTGTTCTATGGTAAGTAAAATAGAACATAAAATAATAAAGAGATAGGTAATAGATAAGTAAGATAAATATTCATATATCTGTAACAGCCCGCCTACGGCGGGCATAAAATAATATACTATATGTAGTGACTGTGATGGAATGGTAGACATAATACATTTAAGCTGTATAGGTATATCCGTGTGGGTTCAAGTCCCACCAGTCATATAGCATATCATTTTTGTTAATTAATTATACTCTAGTTATATCTATTTAACTATTTTAATTATATATTTATAACTATAAATATTATTAATTTAATATATTTATTAATTATAATAATATAATATAATCTATAATGATAATAATAATTATAATAAAATAATAGAATCTATAATGATAATATTAATAATAGTAAAATAATGAAATCTATGGTAATGATAATAATTAACGGTATAGCCCGCCGCCTACGGCGGCGGGCCATATGATATATTATATACATAATTTACACTTATATATATACTTTATTTACATTTATTTATATATATAATATTAATATTATTTATATATAATATAAAGGTTAATATAATAGGGTTAATAGTAGTATACAGCCCGCCGCCTACGGCGGCGGGCCAGGTATATTTATAATATACTTTTATATATATATTTTAGTTATTATTTATTTATATTATTAAATAATTAATTATATATAGCCCGCCGCCTACGGCGGCGGGCCACCTGTTTATAATGGGATAGTTCTAATGTTGGTAATTAGAGTTATATTGTAGCTATAATGTCATTGACTGCGACTGTTCGATTCAGTCCTATCCCATAACCATTAAATAGTTATAATTAGGTAGCTATAATTCAAAGGTAGAATGGCTGTATGTGGCATAGTATATCTGAGTTCAATTCTCAGTAGTTACCCATATGTTTCATTAGCTTAATAGGTTAAGCGTTCGTTTTGTAATCGAAAGATTATAGGTTCAAATCCTATATGAAACAATAGGTAAATATAAGTATGTATAACCCGCCGCCTACGGCGGCGGGTAAATGTTACATATATAATAGTATCTATAGCTTATATATTATTATATATTAGATATATATATTTAAAGATATCTATAGTATAGATTATATTATATATAATAAATATCTATTTAAAGGGTACTATAGTATGTATATAGTATAGCCCGCCGCCTACGGCGGCGGGCCACCGTTATCTATTGTATTTATATCATATTTATTAATTTATTTTTAATATTATTTATCGTATATATTATATAATATATTATATATAAAGATTTAATGATATCTATAATATATATAATAAGTATAAAATTATATAATATAAATATATATTTAAAGGTATCTATAGTAAATATAATATTATATAAGATTAATCTATATTTAATAATATCTATGAGATATATAAAATTATATATGATTAAAGTATAACTATAGTTTAGATATAGTATAACCCGCCGCCTACGGCGGCGGGTAATACAGTTAATGTAACTTATTTCATATTATCTATAGTATTTATATTATTATATATTATTAATATTTATTTAATGGTATATATAGTAAATATAATATTAATATTTATTTAATAGTATCTATAGTATATATAAAATAATAGAATATAATTAATGGTATATATAGTATAGCCCGCCGTAGGCGGGCCACCTTTATAGTTATAATCTTATTTATCTCTATTTAATATTAATTATACTATATATATTATATCTAATATATATATATATTTAATGGTAGTTATAATATGTATTATAATATATAATAGAATATATAATTAATGGTATAGTATAACCCGCCGCCTACGGCGGCGGGTATTATAGATTTTAATATTCTCTATAATCTATATATATTATTAATATATTTTATACTATTTTCCTCTTATATTGATCCTATGATCTAATGGTTATGATATAACTCCTTCACAGTTATTGTACGAGTTCAATTCTCGTTAGGATTAATAACTTATCTATAATGTTAATTTATATATAAATTTATAATAATAAATATATAGTGTCTATAGCTAAGGTATAGCCCGCCTACGGCGGGCATATAATTATGAATCATTGACTAATAGGCAAGTCATCTAGATTTGGTCTAGACTATATACGTTCGAATCGTATTGATTCAGCATGTATTTTATAGTATGAATATAGCCCGCCGTAGGCGGGCCATAAACACCCTGTATATACCGCAGTACTAGCTTAATGGTAAAGCTCTATAATGTCACTATAGAAGATGTCAGTTCAAATCTGATGTATTGCGTTAATATAATATAGTGTGCTATATCTATATATATATACGCCCGCCTACGGCGGGCTATATGGTATGTATACTTACTTTCTATTTTATATATATAATTCCTTATATTATTTATATTATAATTATTATATATATATTACATTATAATAATATTTATATATAAATAGTTATTATATAAAGGTTAATTTGATATATTGGTAATATCAAACTATTTGCTATATAGTACTCATTATTGAGTTCAGTGTTCGATTCACTGATTAACCGTAGAAAGGTTGTAAAATAAGTTAAAAATATATAGAATACTACCGCCGCCGTAGGCGGCGGCTACAGTTATAATTATCCGTATTATATACTCCATAATTTAACGGTAGAATAGTATACTTCTAATATGACAATATAGGTTCGATTCCTATTGGAGTATTTATAACTATTCTATAGTTAATATATTATCCTTATTGTTGGCCCGCCTACGGCGGGCTATATATTTATATTATTTTATATTATATTTATCTATTATAATCCATATTAAATTATTATATAAAATAATTAATAAAATAAGGGTGAGATAGGTAGATATGAAAGGGAAATATATAGATCATACCCGCCGCCGTAGGCGGCGGGTTATATGTATGTATATTATAGCTATTATACATTAGCTTAACTGTTAGATTAATGGTAAATCATAGATCTTACACATCTAGGTTAATGGTTCAATTCCATTACAGTTAAAGAGAGTATAGTTTAATGGTAGAACATATGTCTTCAACACATTTAATGATAGTTCAAATCTATCTACTCTTGGTTATGCCCGCCTACGGCGGGCTATATATTTAATCATATATATTATATTTTAATATTGTTTATATTATTATATTAATATATTAATATTATATAAGGAAAACTATAGTAAAATATGTATGTAAGCCCGCCGCCATAGGCGGCGGGCTATAACATTATCTATAATATACTATTTTATAACTATTCTATAATTATATAATAAAAGATATAAAGATATAAGTTAAAATAAATATATATATAATATACTGTAAGCCGCCGCCTACGGCGGCGGCTGTATACTTATCTGTATTAACTTATCTATATTATTAATTATATATATTATATTATATAAAGTAAATATATATTAAATTATGGGTTATAATATAACATATATGGCCGCCGTAGGCGGCTATATACTATTTATTAATATTCCTATTTATTATATATAGTTACCCTTATATTATATAATTATGTTTATATTATATATATAATATAACTTTAATTATATGCCTTTGTAGCTCAATGGTAGAGTAATCGCTTGAAGCGTGATTTGTCTGAGTTCGATTCTCAGCAAAAGCATGATAAACTATATTAAAAAAGGTAATATATAAATAATGTAATAAGTATGGTATATGGCCCGCCTACGGCGGGCCTATGTTTAATATAATATATATATATATATATTTATGATAAATTTAATATAATCTATAATATATAAATATTATAATATGTAGCCCGCCACCTATGGTGGCGGGCATATACTATTATATAACATTAATATTATATACTTAATTATATATTAAATAGTATAGTTAATATTATATACTTAATTATATATTAAATAGTATAGTTAATTATTATTGGTATAGCCCGCCGTAGGCGGGCTAACTATTATTACTATATTCTATATGTTTATATCTAATATTATTTATATTATTCATATATTATATTATATAATCTATATATTATATATAATATATAACTTTATAATTTAAGCTATTATATATAAGTTAAAATATTAACATATATAACGTTGGCCCGCCGCCGTAGGCGGCGGGCTATATACTTATAATATATACTTATCTATCACTATATATATATATACTATATTTAATATAAAATATAATGATAAATATTTATATATTAGTTTATATAGATTTAATATTATCTATAACTATATATCTGTAGCCCGCCACCTATGGTGGCGGGCATATACTATTATATCTCATTATTACTTTTATTATATAGTTTAGTTTATTATTATATTATTCTATTTATATCTAATATTTATTTATAACTATATTCTATATAGTATATAATTATATTATTATTTAATATAATATAATATATATAAGTTAAAATATTAATATATAATATGTAGCATATATAACATTGGCCCGCCGCCGTAGGCGGCGGGCTATATATAATAGTATTTATACTTTATTTAATATTATCTATAATGATAATATATATATTAGTTTTATATATATAATATAATTTATAATTATATAACTAGATATATATATGTATACGGCCCGCCTACGGCGGGCTATAGTATACTATACACTAGTATTTATTATTATAATAATTTATATTAATTTTCATATATGTATAACTATGATGATAATCGGTAGCCCGCCACCGTAGGTGGCGGGCATATACTATTATATGTTACACTATTATTATACTATTTTATTTTATATTACTCTATTATATACTATATATTACATTATTATATATTATATCTCTTATATTATACTATTATAATATTATTATTATTATATAATTAATTATATAGTATAGTTAATGGTTACCATTGTTACAGCCCGCCTATGGCGGGCTAACATTTATTAATATATATTTAGTTTTTTATAACTATATTCTATATGTTTATTATTATAATATAATTCTAATATATATAATAGATATATATAGTCCATATATTATATAATAGATTATATATAGATTAGTATAGTCCATATATTATATAATATATTATATATAGATAAGTATACTAAAATACATACATTGGCCCGCCGCCGTAGGCGGCGGGCTATACTATACTATTTATTTTATTATACCCCTTTTTATATACTCTATAACTATATTATATATAAATATTATATTTATTTATTTAATATATTCTATAACTATAATATATATTAATATTAAATTTATATATTTAATAGAATCTATAATTAGAATATAGATATTGAAAATATATATATAAATGTATATGGCCCGCCGTAGGCGGGCTGTTATATGCTATTATAAGGGAATGTCGTCTAACGGTTAGGACCTTTGATTTTTAATCAAACTATACTGGTTCAATTCCAGTCGTTCTCATCTATTAATTTTTCGTTATCATTATATATATCATTTTATGACTAATAACGTACGTGGTTATTTACAGTTACATCCATTCCATCTTGTAGGCCCTTCTCCATGACCTATTTTTACATCATTTAGTTTAATGGATTTAGCACTATCATTAGGTTTAACTGCACATGGTTATATTAGTAGTATATGACCTATAGCATTAGCTATAACTAGTGTATTATATAGTATGACATTATGATTTAAAGATATAATAGCTGAAAGTACATATTTAGGTGATCATACATTAGCTGTTAAACGTGGTTTAAATCAAGGCTTTTTATTATTTGTTTTATCTGAAATATTAATATTTGCATCATTATTTTGAGCCTATCTACATTCAGCATTAAATCCAACTATGGAATTAGGTATGCAATGACCACCTGTTGGTATACCTACTATATCACCAGCTGAATTACCATTATTAAATACTATTATTTTATTAGCTTCTGGTGTTACTGTTACATATGCTCATCATGCTCTTATTGAAGGTAATAGAAGCCATACATTATATGGTTTTGCATATACAACTATATTAATAGCTTTATTTGTATATTTTCAATATTTAGAATATAGCTATGCTGGGTTCACATTAAGTGATGGTGTATTTGGTTCAACATTCTTTAGTTTAACTGGTTTACATGGTTTACATATGATAATGTTAACTATAATGCTTATGATATGTACATATAGAGTATATAATTATGATTTTACTAATACTAGTCATGTAGGTGCTGAAACTACTATATTATATTTACATGTATTAGATGTTATATGATTATTTATATATATAATAGTATATTGATGAGGATCATAAATATTCATTTAAAGGGGTGTATGGTATATACAAATAGATATATGGCCCGCCGCCGTAGGCGGCGGGCCTACAGTATATCATATATATATTATCATTACACCTATTTTCAACTTATATTTTATTATATTTAATTTACACTTATCTATATTATATATAATTATTATATTAAATTTAAACTTATCTATAATATATATAATTATTATATTAAAGTTAAACTTAACTATAATAGGAATATATTATACTAATATAGATATATATAAGCCCGCCCTAGCATAGCTAGGGCGGGCTGTTCTGTTATATTTATATATATACCATTTATCCTATATATTTCCTTATTATAAATTTATTATTAATTGCTGGCCCGCAGCCTACGGCTGCGGGCTATATAACTATTTTATACTATATAATATATTATATTATTTATTATGTTATATATAGTTATAAATAGATAATAAAATATTATATAAAATATATAAGGATAATAGCCCGCCGCCGCAAGCGGCGGCGGGCCTCCTAGTTAAAAAAAATAACTAAAATAACTAATATGGCGAATAATTAAGTAACAACCATCGAGGTTAACTACATGGCGTTTATATTATAGTAGAGTTATTACAGGTATATTAACTAATATCAATAGTATAAAATATTACCATATCTTAATGTCATAGAGTATACTATATTTATCATTATATATTGATATTTTTATATTTTATCATTTTTCTATATTATAGAGTATATTATAATTATTAAAAATATTATAAAATAATAAAATTATAAAAAAAATGCTAAGTATAAAATTAAAATATTTTCTATTAAATTATATAGTAAGTATAGTAGATAAAAAATCATATATATCAGAAAATGATACAATTGCCCGCCGCCGTAGGCGGCGGGCTACATACTATTATATATTTTTCTATTATATACTAGTCTATGTTATACTTATTTATACTAATTATATTTATATTTAACATATTTATATATATCTATTTTCATATTATTGATGATGGATATTATTATGTATACTTTTACTTACCACCCTAGCTACTCTAGGGCGGCGGTAGCTGCGTACTTATTTCACGCCATATAGTCATTTTTACTTACCATTATCCCTATTATATTCATTATTTAAATATTTATATTATTTATAACTATATTAGACTATATTATTATATTATATTATTTATAACTATATTAGACTATATAATACTATATTATATTATTTAATTATAATATATTATATATAACTAGATTATATTATATAATTATAATATATTAAATATAACTAGATTATACTATATAATTATAGTATATAATATATAACTATATTTATTATATAAAATAATAGTATAATATATATAACTATATTTATTATATAAAATAATAGTATAATATATATAACTATATTTATTATATAAAATTAGCTATATGATAAATATTAAATATAACTAATATATATAAGATATAAAAATAATAATAAGTAAGGTGATAGCCCGCCGCCTACGGCGGCGGGCATATGGTTAATATAGTTATGCTGTAAGCTATATATAATATTAATATAATATTAATTAAATAAAGTAATGTAATTATTATATAATATAATGTAAAGTTATAATTATAAAGTATAACATATAATAGCCCGCCGTAGGCGGGCCAGTATGATATATTTATATATATATATATTTAGTATTATAGAAAGGTTAAATTATAATATAAATTATATATATATTTTAATATAAATTATATTGAGATTATAATATAAATTATACGTATATTAGCCCGCCCAGGCATAGCCTGGGCGGGCCTGTATGTATTATCTACCTATATACATATTAATTTATATCTATATTTTATATTTATTATATATATTCTATCATTATAATATTTATATAAAATACACTTATATTTTTCTATCTAATAGGAGAGGATTTATAGAAATCTATTAGATACTATAGGTCCTCAATAGGGGATACCCATAATAGTTATTATTAATAATAACTTATAATATGAATATTAAGGGGTCTATGGTTATAATAAATAGTATAAAATATATAAGGTAGTATATATATATAAAAGGTAAATAAATATAGTTGGTATAGCCCGCCGCCTATGGCGGCGGGCCAGCTGTTATTATATTATCTATTATAGATATTTAGTATACTATAGTTTATATATATATCATTATATTTATATATATATATATATATATTATATCTTATATTAAATTTTATATATAAATAATTATATTAATATATATAAGTAATATTATATAAATAAAAATATAATTTTAATATAGAATTAAGTTATATAAATCTATATATATAACACCCGCCGCCTATGGCGGCGGGTTATGAACAGTAACCATACATAGGCCTCTATTATTCATTATTAATCTTAATTACAATTCCTTATTTAGAAGCTGATACAGCTCATAGTGCTAATCATACTGTTATAAGGCCTATGCCATATACTACTAGATGGTTTTTAAGTACTGCACATAAAGATATAGGTATTGAATATATGATATTTGGTATTATATGTGCTATGGTAGCTACTGCTATGTCAGTTATAATACGATTAGAATTATCAGGCCCAGGACCTATGTTTTTACATGGTAATAATCAAATATTTAACGTATTAGTTACAGGCCATGCTATAGCTATGCTTTTCTTATTTGTTATGCCATTCCTGATAGGTGGTTTTGGTAATTATTTCTTACCTATAATGGTAGGTGGTGTAGATATGGCATTTGCTAGATTAAACAATATTAGTTTTTGATGTCTACCACCTGCTTTAGTATGTGTTATAGCATCATTATTAATAGAAACAGGAGCTGGTACTGGTTGAACAGTTTACCCACCGTTATCTAGTATAAGTGCACATAGTGGACCATCAGTAGATTTAGCTATATTTGCTATACATTTAACTAGTATATCATCACTATTAGGTGCTATCAATTTCATTGTAACTACACTTAATATGCGTACTATAGGTATATTTATGCAAACAATGCCATTATTTGTTTGATCTATATTCTTTACAGCTATATTATTATTATTAAGTTTACCAGTATTATCAACTGGTGTTACACTACTATTAATGGATCGTAATTTTAATACTGGTTTCTACGACGTAGCAGCCGGTGGTGACCCTATATTATACCAACATTTATTCTGATTTTTTGGTCATCCAGAGGTAGCGTATATAAGCCTCATAATGTTGCTATATGCTGGGAACGGTTCTACATTACCCGCCGCCGTAGGCGGCGGGTTATATAGTTATAACTACTCCATATCATTTATACTTAGCTATAGTTATATATTTATATATAGATATTTTAAACTAATATATAATAAGTTATATTATAAATATATTTATATATATATTAAACTAGTCTATAATAAGAGATATAATATATATACATGGCAGCCCGCCTACGGCGGGCTATATGTTACTTATAGTTATAGATATATTACATATAGATTTATATATATATTTTATTATATAAATAAACTATATGATACTATATGATATAGCCGGCAGCCCGCCGCCATAGGCGGCGGGCTGTATATTGTTTATTTATATCCCTTATTTACACTTATCTATAACTATATATTTATCTATTTATGATACATAGTAAAAACGTTATGACAATGAATCCAATCAGCAGGTAACACTTTTAATATAGTTTTCAATACTAAAAGTGGAACCTCAAAGACTATACGCAACAATACCATATCTAAATATATATCATTATATATACCTAAACATATTAAACCTATTAATAATGATCAATTAGGTCATTATATAGCTGGTATAATAGATGGAAATGGTGAATTTACCAAAGATGGTAAGTTAATTATTACAACTGATGTACAGCTGGCTTATTACTTGAAAAAAGTGATAGGTTATGGTACTGTATCTAAGGTTAAAAACCATATGGTTAAATACACTATTAACAAGCCAGCTGGTATACTTAAAATACTTTTACTTATTAATGGTAAATTACGTATATATAATAGTTATAATCAATTATATATAAATATCTTATCTATACCAGTTTATAATAAATATAAAAATATTTTTAAATTAAACCTATCCTATAACTTATTAAATAATCCATGATTAAGTGGATTTATACAAGCTAATGGTAAGTTTAATTTAGATATAATTAATATATCCGGTTGTTATAAGCCTGAAATACAATTAAAAATATATCATAAAAATAAAGGTATATTAGTATTAATAAATAAGTATTTTAAAGGTAAGGTTAAGTATATTAAAAATGATAATATATATTGTTATGAAACTATTAGCTATAGATCAGTTAAGAAAATGATACAATATTTAGATAAATATCATTTAAATGGTTATAAATATATTAATTATATAACATGACGAAAAGCATATGTAAATATTAATAATAAACCATTAACTATAGATAAGGTTAATAATATAAAAAAAAAATTTAATTAAAAATAAGGGTAGAAATGGTATAAGAGATAGTCTAAACAAGGTTAAAATATAATCTTGAGAATAATGTGTCGTAATAGCTATGAAACCGGCCTAGCTTTTAGCTAGGCCGGGTAACAGTTGTTATAACATATTATCAATATAATTGTTATATATTAATTATACCTGGTTTCGGTATAATATCACATATCATTAGTACATATACTAAAAAACCTATATTTGGTCAAATAGGTATGATATATGCTATAGGTAGTATAGGTTTACTAGGGTTCCTAGTATGGAGCCATCATATGTTTGTAGTTGGATTAGATATCGATAGTAGAGCCTATTTCACTAGTGCTACTATGGTTATAGCTATACCTACGGGTATTAAAATCTTCTCATGATTAGCCACACTATACGGTGGTGAATTACGATTAGCTGTACCTATGCTATTTGCACTAGGTTTTTTATTCTTATTCACTATCGGTGGTACAACAGGTGTAATGCTATCTAATGCTAGTATAGATGTTAGTATGCATGATACATACTACGTAGTAGGCCATTTCCACTATGTTTTAAGTATGGGTGCATTATTCTCATTAATTGGTGGTTATTACTACTGAGGGCCATCTATTTTTGGTTTACAATATAATAAGGTTCTCGGTGAGTTACATTATTGAGCATTATTTGTATCAGTTAATATAATATTTTTACCTATGCATTTTTTAGGTCTAAATGGTATGCCTAGACGTATACCACAATATCCTGATTCATTTTTTGGCTGAAACTTCATATCATCATGAGGTTCAGTTATGTCAGTGATATCAGTTATAATAGCATTAGTTAGTGTATCACAACAATTAGAGCATGGTACAGTTCTACGTGAAGAGGTACAAGTAACACCTGACTATTTAGAAAATAATAATTTACGTAATCATAGAAACACCGATATAGAGTTTGTATTATCACGCCCAGCTCCTTATCATACATTTGCAGAACTACCAGTTGCTGTAAATAGTTAATATTTTTACTAAATTATTATAAGCCAAAAACAATATAAAAATGAAAAAACTAATAAATTTCTATAATAATATGGATATGGCTAATTTGTTTAAACAGACTGATCTATATACAGATACAGAAAGATATAATGTAAGGAAAGATATATCAAATATTGACGGGCCCGCCGCTGATAGCGGCGGGCCATGCATTAGCCATATTGGTGCTGATAATGCTACCCCTTTATCTAATAAAAATAGAACTATAGAAGGGTTAAAAATATTAGATAAACAAACTAATAATGATATAACATATCCTATATCAATTATTACTAATAAGGAAACCATTAACACTACTAATAGTAATTTATCTATATCATGTACCATTGACCCTACTACTTCATTAATTCTACCAGGTAGAACTATAGGACCTATTAAAATATCAAATGATATAATAAAAGAAAAAAGCATACCTATAGCTAGTGTAGCATTAAATAATGATAATTATGATAATGGGCCTAATATACCATATAAATTATCTAAAAAATATGAAGGGAAAATAATATTAATTTATTTACCAAATAATGATAAACCATTATGTAGGGTTAGAGGTATAGGTAGATTGGCTAAGCTGTTTAGTATATCAAAAACTACATTAACAAAAGCATTGAAAAAGGGTTATATTTATATACCTAAAGAATTTATGATATATTTAAACGATATAGCGTTAAAAAATGATACACCATTATCAGACCGTATTATTAATATAGATAAGTCTAAATATAAATATAAAGCTACAATGAAAGCTATACCATCATATCAATTAATTAAATTAGAAATAATATCAACTAGAATAGCCCGCCTGCGGCGGGCCTGCTAATTAATAAAAAGATGGTAATAAAAGGATATCTATTCATATAATGGTACGCCCGCCGCCGTAGGCGGCGGGCTATAAACAATTAGATATTTATAACTATAGCTCAGTTTAATTATATATAAATATTATATAATTAATTATATAACTATAGTACAGTTTAATATAGATAAATAATATATATATAAATATATAGGTTTAATTCAGTTTAAATATAGATATATAAAATATAAAGTTATAGCTAAGTGGATAGTGAGCCCGCCGCCGTAGGCGGCGGGCTACATACATATAGTTATAGTTTAGTTATATATATCTATATAATATATATATTAATATATAGTTATAGAGAAGTGTATAAAAGGGACTAAATAATATAGTAAGCCCGCCGCCGTAGGCGGCGGGCTACAGTTATTCCATAGCATAGCTATTTTTAATGATATATTGTTATTATATTTATTATTATAATATAGTTATAATATATTAAAAATAATATTAAATATAATAAAGTATAAATATATATAAAATAATGTACATGGCCCGCCGTAGGCGGGCCTACAGTATACTATATATTTATCATATTTATTTATATAACCATATAACTTAACTATATAACTTAATTATATAACATTTAGTATATTATATATATAGTATATTATATAATTATATAACATATAGTATATTATATATAGTATAATATATAATTAGAATATTACATATAATAATATATAAAGCCCGCCTACGGCGGGCCACCAGTATAATATATATATAATGATTTATATATATTCTATAGCATAATATATAATAATAATGATATATATATAAGATATAGTATAATATATATAAATAATGATATACATAGGGTCTACAATAAGATAAAAAGGTAATATAGCCCGCCGCCTACGGCGGCGGGCCTACCTAGTATACTTTATCATATTAGTTTACATATAATATATAATAATAATATATCATATTAGTTTATATATAAACTATAATAATTATATATCATAATGATATACATATAGTAAACATATAGCCCGCAGCCTACGGCTGCGGGCCAGGGGTATATAGTATATATAGTATATATATTAAAGTATATATATATAATAATAAATAATAATGGATATATATAATAGCATAGCCCGCCGCCTACGGCGGCGGGCCATACACTATATTTATGGTTTATCCTTTTTATATTGTTTATAGCTATAATAATAATTATCTATTTTATATATAATATATAGTTATAATAATAATTAGATAATTTATATATATAATATATTATATAATAATAGTTATATAATTTATATATAGTATATGGTTATAATATAGTTATATAGCCCGCAGCCGTAGGCTGCGGGCCAGCAATTTATATAAATAGATTATAATATAATGTACATGGCCCGCCGTAGGCGGGCCTACCCAGTATTCTATATAATTATACTATTTATTTTATATAATATAAAGTATTCTATATAATTATACTATTTATTTTATATAATATAAAGTATACTATATAATTATATTATAATTATAATATAGTTATAATATTATAAATAATATAATATAAAGTAGACTATATAATAATAATGATATATATATTTAATATAGCCCGCCGCCTACGGCGGCGGGCCACCCGAGTATATTATATATTATTAATGGTATATATATATAGTGCCTACTATATAAAATAATGATAATATAATTAGTATACCATTATATCTTATAATAATGATTTACATATTATATATAATTAAATTATATAATAATAATATATATAATATATATGATTATAAAATAATATAATAGTGACATATGGTATATAATATAATAATGGGAAATATATATATAATGGTATAGCCCGCCTACGGCGGGCCATACACTATATTTATCGTATATAATTTATATATAGCCCGTATATAATATTAATATCTAGTTATAAATTAGTATAATAATTACATATAAATAATAATAATATATAGTATAGAAAATACTATATAAATAATAATAACATATATTAAAGGTAAATATTATGTAAATAATAGCAATATAATATAAAGATAATAGTATGTAAATAATAGTAACAAATAATATAGGGAACTATATAATAATAATGGCACTAGCCCGCCGCCTACGGCGGCGGGCTATATATATATTTATTTCATATTATCTACCTTATCATTTTGTATATATATATTTCATATTATATACTTTATCATTTTATATATATTATACTATTATAAACTATATTAAATTATTATATAAAATATATAAAATATAATAAATAGATAGGAGAGATATAAACATAAAAGATATACATAATCAACCCGCCGCCTATGGCGGCGGGTAATATAGTAAATATTATTGTATTATATTATATACTCTATAGCTAATAAAATTAAATTTTTATTTTATAACAGTAGGCCCGCCGTTTACGGCGGGCTATATCCAGCTTATGTTTGATATACTTTTCCTTTGTATTATGCCTATTCGTAAATCGAATACTTATCTATCATTAGCTAATAGTTATTTAATTGATAGTCCACAACCTAGTAGTATTAACTATTGATGAAATTTAGGTTCATTATTAGGCCTATGTTTAGTTATACAAATAGCATCTGGTATATTCTTAGCTATGCACTATAGTAGTAATTTATCATTAGCTTTTGATAGTGTAGAACATATAATGAGAGATGTTAATGCTGGTTGATTAATACGTTATATACATGCTAATGGTGCATCATTCTTTTTCATATGTATGTACTTACATATTGGTAAAGCACTATACTATGGTAGTTATAAACAACCACGTGTAATGACATGAGTCATAGGTGTTATAATATTTATTTTAACTATGGCTACAGCTTTCATGGGTTATTGTTTAGTATATGGACAAATGAGCCATTGAGGGGCTACTGTTATCACTAACCTACTATCAGCTATACCATTTATTGGTAAAGATATAGTTCCGTTTATATGAGGTGGGTTTAGTGTTAGTAATCCAACTATACAACGGTTCTTTGCATTACACTTTTTATTACCATTTATATTAGCTGCTTTAGTATGTATGCATTTAATGGCATTACATGTAAATGGTTCATCAAATCCAGTTGGTATAACAGGTAACATAGACCGGCTTCCATTTCATCCATATTTTGTGTTTAAAGACCTAGTTACAGTGTTTGTTTTTATATTAATATTTAGTTTATTTGTATTTTATAGTCCAAATACATTAGGTCATCCAGATAACTATATACCAGGTAATCCAATGGTTACACCACCATCTATTGTACCAGAGTGGTATTTATTACCATTTTATGCTATACTTAGAAGTATACCAGATAAACTAGGTGGGGTTATAGCTATGTTTGGTGCTATTTTAATACTATTATCGTTACCATATACAGATAGATCTATTATAAGAGGTAATACATTTAAAATATTAACTAAAATAGCCTTTTATTTATTTGTATTTAATTTTATATTATTAGGTAATCTAGGACAGTTACATGTAGAAGTACCTTATATAGCGCTAGGTCAACTAGCTACTTTATACTATTTCACACATTATTTAGTAATAGTTCCAGTACTGTCTACGTTAGAAAATATATTATATTATATTGGTACTTTACATAGTAAAAATTAACTATTCATTTATATAAGGAAATATATATTAAAAATAGATAAACGTTATAGTTGTTATTAACAATATTACAGCCCGCCGCCTACGGCGGCGGGCAACAGTTATATTTATCATTTAATATATTATATAACTTATATTATATAATTCTATATATATATATTTATAATATATTATATAGTATGTATAATAAGAAAATAAGTATAAAATATAACATAGTAGGCCCGCCGCCTACGGCGGCGGGCCCTATACCATTATTTATCTACCTATCCCTATATTAAATATCTTATATATATTTATATATATATACTATACTATCTATAGTTAAATATTATTATATAATTATACTATATATGGTTAAATAGAATATATATCTATATTATATATAGCCCGCAGCCTACGGCTGCGGGCCAGCTGTTAAATATTATTATATATAGATCTATACTATCTATAGTTATAGATTATTATATAAAGAATATAGTTATAATATAAATAATAAATATAATGTAAGGAAAATAGTGTAAATAGATATACAGTTATAACCCGCCGCCTACGGCGGCGGGTGATTAAGTACACTATATATAATCTATATGTGGTATTTTACAATAATTTATATCATATATCTTATAATGATAACTTTTATATTATATATAATAATAAAATATAACCATTATATATATGATTTAATTAAAAATAATAATAGAATATTAATATACTATAGCCCGCCGCCTACGGCGGCGGGCCGTATACATATTATATTACCCATTTAACCTTTATATAATATATATATTTATCTATATAATCATTAAGGATAATAAGTGTAAATTATAATAAATATAATATAAGAGGAAATATATATTAAAATAGGGGAATATATAATAATAAGTATACAGCCGGCCTAGCATAGCTAGGCCGGCCATATATAATAGTAACATTATAATATATATAATCTTATTAAATATAGATATAAAGATAAATATAACATATATTTAACTAGCCCGCCGTAGGCGGGCCTGTTTATGATATTAATTTATATTAATTTTTATATAACTATAGATATTATTAATAATGTTTAATATTAAATAAATAATTATGTAAATATATATAATAGATAGCCGGTTATACAATATATTATATCATTATATAGATTATATATATTAAATTTTATTATAGATGATGCAGGCCCGCCGCCTACGGCGGCGGGCTACTAAATTATTTATAACAAAAAATAGATATAGCCTACTGATAATATTAATATATATTTTTAATATAGTTATAGCCCGCAGCCGTAGGCTGCGGGCCAGTTATTAATAAAATAAATTAAATATTTAATTAAACAAATAACTATGTAAATATACAGCCGGCCTAGCATAGCTAGGCCGGCCATACAATATATTATATATTATACTAATTTATATTAATATAATATAGTATTATAGATAGTATTAATATATATAGATATATATAGTATAAAATAGGTACAGCCCGCCGCCGTAGGCGGCGGGCTAACATTTTTCGTATTATATTATTTTTTCATATACCCTTTCTTTATTATTACTATTTTATTATTATATATAACTTATATTCTATTATATTAACTTTTCCATTATATTAACACCATTTTATATATTATGCTCTATGCTATTTTTACACTTATTTATATATTATTTTATTTATATATATTTTAATAATAAATGTAAACTATATCTAATATGTAATATATATAATATAAATTAAAAAATAAATATATATTAAATTAATAAATATATTTATCAAATATAATAGGAGTTATGACTAATAAATATGGTATAATTAAGATTATAAATAAAAAAATGATAAGTATTAATTAATAATAAATATATAAATATAATAGTTATAGATAGTATTAAAAAATGATAAATAAATATATGATTAATAAAATTAAACTGTTAATGGTTAAGTAAAGATATATAATGATAAAGCCGGCCTAGCTATGCTAGGCCGGCATTGTAACTATTATTATAGTTGTATACTATATATAATTATATTAATAATAATTATAAATATAAAGGTAAAATATATAGCTATAGAAAGGTGGTATAGCCGGCCTAGCTATGCTAGGCCGGCATTGTCCTGATTAATATACTTTACTATATATATTTATTATATCTCTATATAACCTATATTATATATAATTTATAACTATAATATATTATGATAATATATATAAAATATAACTAATAATAGTATAAAGTAACATAATATATGCCCGCCGCCGTAGGCGGCGGGCTATGTATCACTATATTTACCATTTATTATATCCTATACAACATACTATATTATCTATATAAATAGATTATTATACAACATACTATATTTATCTATATTAATATAATATTATATAATAAGCTATATATAATATATATAAAACTAATAATATATAATAAACTATATATAGTATATATAGAACTAATAATATATAATATACTGGTGGCCCGCAGCCTACGGCTGCGGGCTATAACTATATAAAATTAATATTATACGTTATATTATATTTAACTATATAAATATAATGTTATACGTTATATTATATTTAATTATATAAAAATAAGGTTATATTATATATTAAATATAATTATTATAATATAATGTAATATGATATATTATATTTAACAGCAGGCCCGCCTACGGCGGGCTATATATATATAATGTTATACTATATATTAAAATTAATTATATAATTTAATGTTATATAATATATATTATTTAATTATAATAAAGTTAAATGATATAATATATATAACTAATAAAATATAAACTATATGATATACAGTTGGCCCGCAGCCATAGGCTGCGGGCTATAGTTATATATATATTTACTTTATATGTTATATTCTATTTATTAATCATATTATATAACTATAATTACTTATAATATTATAAATATATTTTATATAAATATAAAGCTATAATTAGTTAAAAATATTATAAATATATTTAATATAAATAAATAATAACTCTTCACCTATTAATAATAAAATATATAATGAAAAATATAAATAAAATAGAAATAAAAAAAGTGGTTAATAGGTAATGTATAGAGAAAAATAAGTATACATATAAGCCCGCCTACGGCGGGCTATAATTATGAACTATAGCTCAATGGTTAGAGCTATCCACTCATAATGGATCGATCTCGGTTCAATTCCGAGTAGTTCAACATATACTATTTATACTACATGAATATGATGTAGGTTTAGATAAAACGCTATATAGAGACATTACACATGCAAGTATGATATATAATTATAATAATATATTTTAATATATTCTATAATATAATTATAATAATATAATTTTAATATGTTATATAATATATATATTGTGCGTTCCGGTGAGTTATAGTAAGGGCTATTAACAGTCCTACTACAGATGTAGGTAATAATCAACCAGATTAGCCTTTAACCTGAACCTCATGGTTTATAGCCATAAGAGGCACATGGAGAGATCTAATACGGCACACGTGTCGTAGCTGCAGTGAGGAATAATTGACAATGATCTAACCGATTGATCGTGTTATCTATATAAGAGTACATAATAGATATTTTATATCTATATCATAGGATATTGTTATATATAAGGAAAACTATATTAAATTTAATATAATTTTTACTTTAACAACCGCCGCCGTAGGCGGCGGTTTATAACACCTATCATACCATGTTATTTTCTTTATTTTCAATAATAATGATATTGTTTAACTATAGTCCTTACTAAGATGTGTGCCAGCAGTAGCGGTCATACACACAGGGCTAGCGTTTATCATTTTTGGTATAAAGTATCTGTAGACTTTTAAACTATTATATAACTCTAAATTTTATATATATTATAGATAAATTTTAATATGATCTATAATATAAAAAATAAGATATATAATATTTATAGAATTAAATAATTAAGTAGTAAGTACGGTGTAAGTAGAGATGAAATGTAATAATCTATATCGGACTGCATAATAGCTATTTATATTTAATTGACGTTGTGAGATGTAGGCTTTAATCGCAAAATGGATTCGGTACCCATGTAGCTATTGCTTTAAACTATGTATACAACATATATATAATATATATATTTCAGTTATAATTAATATATAAATAAGTTAATATAATTATAGTTGAGATACAGTTAAACTGATAATAACAAAAATATAGTTATAAAAGGGGAAAACCCGCCACCTATGGTGGCGGGTAAATAAGTACCAAAAACATAGTCTATATGTTATTAATATAATATATATAGGAAAATGAAATATGATTAGTATACCACCAAAACAGTACGTTCGCAAGAATAAAATATAATACATTAGACGGTTATATAACAAAGCAGTGGATCATGTTGTTTAATTGGATGATACCCCATAATCTTACCAAATCTTGAATATATATAATTTTCTTTAATGATTTTTATATTATAAATATAGATTAATTTACTATGTATTTCCTTCTAATATTTATTATAGTTAATTTAAACTATTCTATGATATATTATAAATGATATAAAATAGTAATAGTATAAACTATATAAATACATGATAAATAATATATAAAATAATTAATGAAAATATATAAACAGGCGTTACATTGTTGCCGCCAGTTCATGCCTAATGGTTTTTTATTAAGTTAAATAATGAACAAAAGCCTCGTCTATGGCTATACTAATACCCGCCGCCAATAGGCGGCGGGTATGGAATATAATCTATGATATTCAATTTACGTATGGCCCGCCGCCGTAGGCGGCGGGCTACTGTTTTTAACATTAAATTTATAGTATAGTTATAGTTATATATTAGCATAACAGTTAAATGAAAGAGGAAAAAGGCTAATCCGCATGACCCTAATGATTTGGGCTACAAATGTGATACATGATATACATACAATAGTTAATATGAAAATATTAATATAAACTGTATACTAAAGGCCGTGGATGTCATTAAAATGGATTATATTCTGATATTCGAATATATGAAAACGGAACTGCTAGTAATCATGTATAACCAAAACATGGTGAATTTGCTCTATATTTCGCACTAATCACTCATCAATAGCCTAAATATGAATAATACTCATTAAGGTCCATATGACTATATAATAACTATATATTATATGCCCGCCATAGGCGGGCTGTTATATGCTATTATATCTATCTCATATGTAGACTGCATAATGTCTATATATATCTAAGATAGGCTGTAAGTTGAAATACAGTTCGGGTAAGGGAACTTGCTCGGGACTTATATACATATTTAATCTATTCTTTTATTATAAACTATATTAAAATTAATATTTTAATATAATAAAAATTAATATAATGTATAGTATGATAAATATATTATACATATAGCCCGCCGCCTATGGCGGCGGGCTTATACTATTTCTATTTATTATATTTTACTATTTTTCATATTGTTTACTATATAATATTATAATAATATATTATATATAATCTATAATACTAATAAATATGATAAATAATCATATATAGTATAGTATTAATATAGATGATAAATAATAATATAATGTATAGTGTTAATATATATATAAATAATAATATAAAGTATGGTACTAATATATATAATTGACAGTAGGCCCGCCGTAGGCGGGCCATATAGATAATACTATAAATATGTTATAATTATTATATATAGAATATATAATATATAAATAAGTTATAATTATTATATATAGAATATATAATATATAATATAGTTAAATAATATAAAGTATAATATATAATATATAATGTAAAATATAAAATATAATCTATAGTGTAAAGTATATAGTTAAAAAATGTATACTGTAGCCCGCCGCCTACGGCGGCGGGCCGTATATCTAATATTATATACTTAATTGTTTATTAATATTTATTTATTATTTAAGTTATATATATATATATATTTAAAGGTATCTATAATATAAAAAGTTACTATATAAGTACTTATATATAGGTTATATATATTATATATATTCTAATTGTAGTTTACATAGTACTTAGAATAGAAAATATACATTTATATTTATATATAGCTTATACGATATATTATTTTAATTTATTATTTTATATATTTAATAATAGTAAATATAAATCTATATTTAAATAGAACCTATAACTATTAATATCAGGATATTTTTAATATAGTATCTATAACTTATATTAATATATATATAAATTATATAGTTATAACATCTAATATATACTATAAGATATATAATATTATATTTATATAGTTATTACTATTAAAAGTTATAATTATAAATAAAGTAAATATATAGATATAAATAGGTTAATAATAGTTAGCCCGCCGTAGGCGGGCTTATTATGTTACTAATATTACTTTTACTATTGTTTATAATATATATTATAATCATATATTATATATAATGTATAATGCTAATATAAAACTATAAGGTATATAGATATAAATATAGTTACAATAGGCCCGCCGTAGGCGGGCCATATAGTATTACTATTTATTATAACTTTATTATATTGTTTATAATATTAAAATAATAATAATATAATATATATAAATTATAATACTAATATAGATAAAAATCTAAATATAAATATAAATAACAGTAGGCCCGCCTACGGCGGGCCATATATATAGTAGTATAGATAAGTTATAATTATATGTATAATTATATAATATAATATATATAAAAAATAAAGTATAATGTATAACATATAGTTGCCCGCCTACGGCGGGCTGTAACTGTTTATTATATAAATTATATTCTTTATAGTAGACACTATATAATAAATCCCTATATTATTATATTATAAGTTCTATTTAAATATAGATTTATATTTTTTATTATAAAATATATTAATTTATATATAGAAATATTATAAAAATATAAATATATATTTTCTATTCTATATATTATATAAATAGAAATTGGATATATATATATAATATATGTTACATATATACTTAATTACTTTATAGTTAATTTTTATATTATACATAGCTTTTAAATATCTAGATATATATTAAAATATAATAATATAAATAAACTATTAGCAATAGTATATTATAAGTACGGCCCGCCGCCTACGGCGGCGGGCTATAGTATATATCTATTATTTATATATTTTTACTATACACTTTATATTATATAACTATATATTATATATTAGTATAAATTTATATATCTATATAATAATAACTATGAAAGTTATAATAATAAATATAATAAATATATATAGAGATAGGTTAATAAATAGCAAAGTATATAATTAATCTAGCCCGCCGCCTACGGCGGCGGGCCATATATCATATATTTATACTATCTATTTCACCTATTACACTATTATTATATTAGTATTTTATATATTATTTTAATATATTATATAACTATTAATAATGATATATATTTATATAATATTTTAATATAATCTATAACTATTAATAATGGCTTATATCTCAATGGTTAGAGAGCCTGATTGATAATCGGGAGATATTGGTTCAATTCCAATTAAGCTAATAATATACTATATAATACTAATTATACATATTATATATATAAATTATTATATATAAAATAACATATGTATTACGTCTAATATTATGCAATTAGCATTAGCAGCAAAATATATAGGAGCTAGTATAGCAACAATAGGTTTAGGTGGAGCAGCCATAGGTATCGCTCTAGTATTCGTAGCATTAATTAATGGTACATCACGTAACCCATCATTACGATCTACATTATTCCCACAAGCTATTCTAGGGTTCGCTTTAGCAGAAGCATGTGGTTTATTCTCATTAATGGTTAGTTTCTTATTATTATATGGTGTTTAATTTAACCTATTCATGTAAGTTATAATATATATGAAAATATATAAATAAATATATAATAAAATATATATAGATATGGGTAGGCCCGCCGCCTATGGCGGCGGGCCATACTTAACCATATATAATTATGTCTTTATTTATTAATTATACTCTATATATTTATTTATTGGTGGCCCGCAGCCTACGGCTGCGGGCTATATTATACTATATAAATATATATATGTTATAATAAGATATATATATATATAATATATATATAATATGTACTATGATATAATGTATATAGTTATATAAAATATATAATATAAAGTATATAGCTATATAATATAAATACAGTAGGCCCGCCGCCGTAGGCGGCGGGCTATGATATAATGTATATATCTATACAATATTTATGATATATCTATTATGTTATAATATATATAGTTATACAATATATAGTTATACAATATATAATTATATAATATATATAAGATAAATGTAATAAGTTATAAAGTATATAGATAAGTTATACGATATAAGTATACAGCCCGCCGTAGGCGGGCTTAACCATATACTATTGTATACTTATACTTATATATAATATTATTATTATATTTATATAATGAAATATATATATAAATAATGTAATATATATATATAAGTCCATAGCTATAGGAAATTAATATGTTATATTAATAATAAAGATATTACTATATATTTATATATAATATATAGAATTAAAATTAGTATTATTATTAATATGAAATAAATAAACTATATATGGCCCGCCTACGGCGGGCTATAACAGTATACAATATAATTATATTTATAGTTATATATAGTTATATATTGTTATATAATTATAGTTATATTATAGTTATATATAGTTATATATTAATAAAATATATAAATAATGAGATATATAGTAATGTGGGTAGGCCCGCCGTAGGCGGGCCATATTGTTATATCTATATTTAGTTATATATTATTATACTTAATATAAATTATATTATATCTATTTTATATTATCTATAATACATATAATATTTATATATAATATAAGTAAAACATATAGTATTTATATATATAATATTGTATATGATAAATATATAGTAATTATGAATAGTATAGCCCGCCGCCTACGGCGGCGGGCCACCTGTCTATGGAAATATACATAGTAGAGGCCCGCCTACGGCGGGCTAACTATATATTGTATTGTATATCTTATCTAAATATAGTAATATATAATATAGTATAATATATATAAATATAGTATAATATATATAAATATAGTATAATATATATAAATATAGTATAATATATATAAATATAGTATAAATATATAATAATAACTATAGTAATAATAGTATAGCCCGCCGCCTACGGCGGCGGGCCACCTGTTTAATATATAATTCTAGTTATATATATAATATAATATATAATATATAATATAACTCATCTATAATAATACTTTTAATATATATATATATATAGTATATATAATAATAGTTATTAATATAATATAGTATATAAAATATAAATAAAGTATCTATATATATAATATAGCCCGCCGCCGTAGGCGGCGGGCCACCCGTATATAGTTATATATTTAGTATATATATTTAGTATTGTCTATAATAAATTATATATAATATAGATATATAGTATTATCTATGATAAAAAATATATAGTATATATATAGAATAGTATAAGTATAATATACATAGTAGAGGCCCGCCTACGGCGGGCTAACTATATATTGTATTCTATATATTATATATTTATAGTTATACATATAATATAATTTATATTATATATATTATATTATTATAATTATACATATAGTATAGTTTATAATGTATATATTATATATATAGTAAAACATATAGTATAGTATATAAAGTATATATAATCTCTATATCATATAGCCCGCCGCCGTAGGCGGCGGGCCACCAGTATAGTATATATAATAGTTATTATATTATAGTATACAATATATTAATATATTATTTATATATAATATAACTCATCTATAATACATTTAGTATATCTATATAATATTGTTTATGATATATTATATATAATATATCTATATAGTAAAGTATATGATAAAATAGATATAATATATCTATATAGTAAAGTATATGATAAAATATAGATATATAGTATAACTATATAGTATAGTATACAATATATAAATAGAGTATAACTATATAATAAGAATAATATAAATAATATAGGGTATATAAATAGTATAGCCCGCCGCCTACGGCGGCGGGCCTGCTCTATATATAATATATCTATTATCTATATATTTAATGGTATCTATAATATATATTATATTATTTATTATTAATATATAATTAATGATATATATAGCCCGCCGCCGTAGGCGGCGGGCCTGCTGTATATATATAACCAATATAAATATATGATTAATGGTATATATAGTATAGCCCGCCGTAGGCGGGCCACCAGTATATAATATATATATAACATCTATATTTAATATAGTATAATATATATAAATATAACATTTATAAATCATATAGTATAGAATATATAAATATAGTATATATAAATAGTAGAGTATATAAGATATAAAAAAGTAAATCTAAATAATATATAGCCCGCCGCCTACGGCGGCGGGCCAGTTTATATATTTTATTGTTATATCTATTATATATGTTTATATATAATTATAATATCTATATATAATATAATATACAATATATAATTATAACATAATATATATAAATATAATATAAGTATATAGTATAGTATAATATAGATAAATAGTATATATAAATTAGTATGGGTATATATATTAACTGTATGCCCGCCGTAGGCGGGCTATAATAAGATACATTATTAATAGTTATATATAGTAAAAGATATATATAATATAATTATATAATATTATCATCAGGCCCGCCGTAGGCGGGCTATATTATTTATATGTATAATATAATTTTAATACATTCTACATTATATATAATGTATTATTTATTATTATATATATAGCCCGCAGCCGTAGGCTGCGGGCCAGCTGTTATATTTATAGTTATCTCTATATATATAAATTATATTTTATTATTACTATAAATAAGTTATATATTAATATAAATAAAATATATATTAAGATTATAGATAAGTTAAATAATATATATATAACAATAGGGATATTATATATTAGCAGTACGCCCGCCTACGGCGGGCTATATATATCATACTATATATAATTATTATAATAGATATATAATATAATAATAATAATATAATATTAATAGTATAATATTTATAGATTAGCCCGCCTACGGCGGGCCATAAATATATATTAACATTGGTTATAGATAAGTTTAAATATTATATATAATAATTAATGTTATATAACCCGCCCTTGCATAGCAAGGGCGGGTGTCTATTATAAACTAGACTATAGCTATATAAATTACTTTATATATTTTTATTTAATAGGTAATATATATTTATTATATAATTATCTTCATTATAGATTAGTTATAATAATATAATATATATATATTCATTATAGATAAGATATAATAATCTAATAAATATATTGGTTATAGATACATGTGGCCCGCCGCCTACGGCGGCGGGCTTAACCATATACTATTGTATACTTATTTATACTTTTATATAATATTTATATATATAATAAATATAATGAAATCTATATATAAATAGTGTAATATATAACTATATAATACAGCCCGCCTACGGCGGGCCAGTATTACTTATTCTATACTATATTTATTTTACTTATATTTCATTTTCTATATATAAATCTATATTATATTCTATAATATTTATATATAAATAATAATAGTCCACCACTATATAATACTAATATATTATATTAATAATAATAATATAACTATATATGAATATATAATAAATATAATTAAATATAGTATTAATATAAGTATAAACTGTATATGGCCCGCCTACGGCGGGCTATAATATGTTATAATATTAATAATTATAATTATAGTTATATATAGTTATAAATAATAAATTATATAAATAATGATATATATAGTAGTCTGGGTAGGCCCGCCTACGGCGGGCCATATTACTTATATCTATATCTATTTATATACTATTATACTTATTAATTTATATTATCTATATTATATATTATATAGATTAAAAGATATATAATATATATATTTAATATTATATATAATAAATTATATAGTATATTATTTAATATAGCCCGTCTATAGTAACATATAATAATTATAGTATAGCCCGCCGCCTACGGCGGCGGGCCACATCTATATAGTTATACTTTTATTATATCTATCTTATATTGTTTATATATATAATTATAATATAATTAAATAATAAAGTCTATAGTAAACATATTGTATATATATGATATAGCCCGCCTACGGCGGGCCACCAGTATGTAGTAATACATATACTATCTATATATAGTATAGTATATTATAAAATATATAATATTTATATATAGTATAGTATATTATAAAATATATAATATATATATAGTATTGTTTATATAAATAATATAGCCCGCCGCCGTAGGCGGCGGGCCACCTGTTTATATTTATATATATTGTATCTATATATCTTATAGTATATAATATATAATTATAACTTATATATATAATATAATATAGAATATATAATTATAACATATATATATAATATAGTATAGAATATATAATTATAACATATATATATAATATTGTATATAATATATAAATATAGTATCTATTTTTAATATAGTTTATTATATATAATTATAATAGATTTAAATAGTATAGTATAATAGATAAAATAGTATAGATATTAATAGTCATGTATGCCCGCCTACGGCGGGCTATAACTCATCTATATATAATATAATATAAATATTTATAAAGTATATTCTAAGTATATATATTTACTGTATGCCCGCCGTAGGCGGGCTATAATATTATACTTTATTTATAGTTATAGTTATATATAAAACTATATATAATTTATATAATATATATATAATAATAAAAACTATATATAATAGTAAAATATAAATATAATAGAAATATATAATAGTGTGGGTAGGCCCGCCGCCGTAGGCGGCGGGCCACCTATTTATAGTATTAAATATATTTATATTATCTTATTATTAATTTATTATAGAATATATATAATATCTTATTATAAATATAATATAATATATATATATAACAATATGGATATATTAATCATACTGTATGCCCGCCGTAGGCGGGCTATATATTATACTATATATATGTTATTATACTCTATATGATTATAATAATATAAATTTAATATAATAATAATTATAATAATATAGTATAAATAGAATAATATTAAATATATATTAGCCCGCCGCCTACGGCGGCGGGCCAGATGTATATATATATACTATAATATTAGTTATATATTAGTATAAATATAATATATAATATTATAATGATATAACCCGCCCTTGCTATGCAAGGGCGGGTGCCCAATATAAACTAGACTATAGCTATATAAATTACTATTAATATTTTAATTAAATAGGTAAGATATATCTATAATATATCTAATTAGTTATAGATAAGTTATAATAATATATATAATATAATTAATATAAATTAGTTATAGAAACTATTAAATATAAATGTATATAGCCCGCCGCCTACGGCGGCGGGCCAGCCCATAGAGTGTATAGTATAATGGTTAGTACATACCACTTCGGATGGTTTAATAGGTGTTCAAATCACCTTACACTCTATATGTTAATATTATCTTTATTTACATATATAGTTTATTTAGCTTATAATTCATATAATAGTACTCATTTAAACCGTGTAGCCGGTATGAGTCTATTATTTTGTATATATTTAGCTTGAGATAGCTTAAGTATACAATATTCTAATATATCATTATTTAATAACTGATTCAGCTATGATGCTGGTAATAGCAGTATAGTACTATTATTATTAACATTAGTTTTAACATTAATTATATATGGTACTATAACTACACGTTATACATTAAATAACCCATGAATAGCTCTATTAATGTTAGTTAATTTAATAGGTTTAGTATTATTTCCAATGGTTAATGATTTAATACCATTATACGTTATAATAGAATTACAATCATATTCATTATATTTATTAACTGGTGTATATAATAAATCATATAATGCTACTAGAGCTGCTATGCTATACTTTGTAACCGGTGGTGTAGCATCTGTTTTAATATTATTATCTAGTGCAGAAGTATATCAAATATCTGGTTTAACTAATTTAACCGAATTGACTACTTATTTTCATTATAATAATAATGGATCATTTAATGTATTAGATATACTATTAATAGGTTTAGTATTTAAAATGGGATTAGCACCATTACATGCTTGAAGTATAGCTGTATATAGTTATACACCAACATATATAACAGCATATATAAGTATAGTAGCTAAAGTATCAATTATGGCATTTATATACTTACATATGGCTTTATTTAATACACAACTATTATTAACCGTATTTTATTTATCTATAGCTATAGCTGCTTATACACCATTATATCAAGTTACATTAAAAAGTATATTAGCATATAGTGGTATATTAAATTTTGGTTATCTACTGACATCAGTTATATTAGGTGATGAAATATTTTATATATATATAATACAATATAGTTTAACACATATATTAATATTTTATGCTATATTAGCTATATCTGAATATACAGCTACACCATCATCACAATGGTCACCTATAGTTAATGTTAATCAATTAATAGTACCTAATAAAACATTAGCATTATTATTTATTATAGCATTATTTTCATTAATTGGTATACCACCATTACCTGGTTTCTATGGTAAATATTATGTTATAACAGCATTAATGCATAATGGTTTATATATGGAAGGTATAGCTATTATAATATTTAGTGTTATAGCTACATATTATTATGCATATATAATTAAACAATTAGCTACTAATTTAACATTATCATTTAAACCATTAAATGGTACATTATCATTAATATTAAGTATTTATGGTATATTAATTATAAGCTTCTTTATAGCTTTACCATATCTATTACAAGGGTATAGTATAATAGCTTTATAAATGTTTACATATTATATGATTTTAGTGCCTATAGTGGCTTTAATATTAATATTAATAAATGTATTGTTAGCACCTAGTAATTTATATGTAGATAAAACAGGGCCATTTGAATGTGGTTTTACATCATATCAACAATCTAGAGCTGCTTTTTCAGTATCATTTATACTAGTAGCTATATTATTTTTACCATTTGATTTAGAAATATCATCTATATTACCATATGTAATATCAGCTTATTATAATACACTCTATGGTTTAATAATATTATTAATATTTTTAGGTATATTAATAATAGCATTTGTATTAGAAGTGTTATTACAAGTATTAAAAATAGATAGACAATATTTAAAAGAGAAAACTAGTACAGAATACTATAAAATATAACTATTCATATATTGTTGGCCCGCCGCCATAGGCGGCGGGCTATATACATATAATATAAGCTTATCTATGATATATATATAATCTATATATAGTTACTATAGAGTCATGGTAGCCGGCCTAGCTAGCTAGGCCGGCTTATACTGCTTATATTGCTTATTTTTTCTATTATATAATTTAATTTATTTATATATATAATATAATAGATATAGTATTTATATGGTATCTATAGTATAAACATGATACATAGCCGGCCTAGCATAGCTAGGCCGGCTTATTACATTTAATTTATATTTATATATTTATACTATTTTACTTATGATTATATTATAATATATTTATATATAGAATTATTTATATAATAATATAATAAAATATATAAACATATAATATATAGATAACAATAAGTATATACATCTGGCCCGCCGTAGGCGGGCTATTATTTATTTATAATATATATATCATATATAACTCTTTATATATAATTATAGAATATAATATAATATATATTAATATATGATATATAACTATTATATAGAACTAACAATATAATATATAATATGGTATATACGCCCGCCGTAGGCGGGCTATCTATATGTAATATTATATCTATATATAGTCATAGTAGTCCCCTTATATTAACTATATTACTTAATTTATATATTATATATATCTTTTTATAAAAATATTAATATATAATTTATATGGTATCTATAGTATCTATATGATACATAGCCGGCCTAGCTATGCTAGGCCGGCTTATAATGTTTATCTTATTTAATTAGATTTATACTATTTTACTTATCATTATCTATTATATATAATTTATATAGATTATAATATAAATAATTATATAATATAATGAATAAAGATAATATATATAAAAAGGTATAATAATATATACAACTGGCCCGCCTACGGCGGGCTATTATATTTAAAATATACATATAGTATATATAATAAACTATATTTAATATAAATATATAATATATATAATCTCTATTATATATCATATATAACTATATAATATAACTATTTTATATATCTAATTCTATTATATAATATAATATATTCTATATTAGTATAAATATTAATATAAATAAAAACTAATATAATATAGATAATGGTATAAATAATATATCTATATTTATAATATAAATTAAGCTTATATATATATATATAATAGAATAACTATAGTTATGGTAGCCGGCCTAGCTAGCTAGGCCGGCTTATATCGTTTATATAACCTATTCTATATCTTATTTTATATTTCTTTATAATAATATTAATATATAATTATATAGCACCTATAGTGTAGATAGTATACATAGCCGGCCTAGCTATGCTAGGCCGGCTTATTATGTTAATATATATTAAACTATATTACTTATGATAATATAATAAATTAATATACATAGAATAATATAGATAACAATAATATATATATACTACTGGCCCGCCGTAGGCGGGCTATTATATATTTATTGTACCTTTTAGTATTACTATTTTATATATATAACTATATAATATATAATTTATATTAACTATTATATATAGTTATATTAGAATATTGATCTATAATTATATAGAGTCTATAGTGTGTATAGTATACATAGCCGGCCTAGCTATGCTAGGCCGGCTTATAATGTTTAATATATTAATTTATATATTTAAACTATTTTAGTTATAATAATATATTATAATATATATACTTATGGCCCGCCGTAGGCGGGCTATTATATAACTATAGCTTATCTTAGTATATAATATATCACTATATTTATATATTATAATAATACTTATATTAGTATTAATATTAATATAAATAATAAACTAATATAATATATGTTATGATATATATAATATATGTTATGATAAAGATAAAATAGATAATATAAGTTATGGTATAGATATAATATAATATAACAGTGCCCGCCGTAGGCGGGCTACCATCTATACTATTCTATAACTATTTATTTAATTATATATTATTAATATAACTTACTTTATACTATTAATATAATACTTATTTCTATATATATTATATATATTTTATATATAAATATTATATTGATTTATATATTATATATAACTATATATGGTTAATATATTTATATAGAATTATATATAAATTTCTAATAATAGAATATATAATAAAGTATTTAATATAAAGGTTATATATAGTATGAATAAGGGGTACATAGCCGGCCTAGCTAGCTAGGCCGGCGTACCATTACTATATACTTATATCTATTTATTTATTATTCATATTTTATTAACTTAAAGATATATGTTATTTTAATAAAATATTATATTAATATTATATATACTTTTCATCTGTGTATGTTCACAGAAGATAATACTAACTTAATGTATACTATATTTATATATATTCATTACTATATGTAATTCACGCCATGTAGTACCTACTGATGTTACTAATCAATATTACGCCATATTAGTTATTATTAACATATTTTATCTCTTTATTTTAACTAGGAGGCCCGCCGCCGCTTGCGGCGGCGGGCTATTATACTTATAATTATTTATAATATAATTATGATAAATATATATATATTATTCTATATAATATAATAATGATATTATATATAGTATGTTATATTAAAAAATAAATATAAATATAAAATAGTAACAAGCCGGCCTAGCTATGCTAGGCCGGCTGTACCATCCTATGGATATCCTTATACATTTATTATTAATATATATATATTATATAACTTATAAATTATATGTTAATATACTTATATATTTATTATTAAAATCTATATTATATATAACTTATAAATTATATGTTAACATTATTATATATAGCCCGCCGTAGGCGGGCCTGATACTTATGTATATATTTATTTTATATCTTTACTTAATTTATATATATTTATATATCTTTATTATAGATCTATTATAAATTATATATTAATATATTACTATTATAGATAAGTTATAAATAATATAATAATAACATTATATATGATGTAGATAAGTTATAAAAAATATAATATAAAGTATATAAGGATAAGTATATGGAATATTGTTATAGCCGGCCTAGCTATGCTAGGCCGGCTTATTACATTAAATTAATATATCTATATTTATACTATTTTCTTTATGATTATATATTATAATTAATATATATAGATAAATAAGTAAATAAATATATAATAGAATATATATATACAACTGGCCCGCCTACGGCGGGCAATTATATATTGTATATATATAACTATTTTCTATATCTAATTATATATTATAATATAATCTATATTAATATATTATATATAACTATTATAAATATATTTAATTATATAAAATAATATAACTAATATAAGTATAAATAATAATATAAATAAACTAATATATAATATGGTGTATATAATATATACGCCCGCCTACGGCGGGCTATCTATATATAATATCTATATATTAATCATAGTAGTCCACTTATATAATCTAATTTATATAATATATATATCTATATATAATAATCTTAATATAATATTTATATGGTATTTATAATATATATAGTATTTATATGAGATATATAGTGTAAATAATATTTATATGGTAACTATAGTGTAATAGTATACATAGCCGGCCTAGCATAGCTAGGCCGGCTTATTCTGTTTATATATATTTATACTGTTTTACTCATCATTATCTATTATATTTAATTTATATATATTTTAATATAAATAATTATATAATATAGAATATACATAATATATAAAGTATAATAATATATATATAACAATAAGTATATATACATATGGCCCGCCGTAGGCGGGCTATTATATTTAATATAAACATATATATATAATATACTATTATTATTAATATAAACATATAATATATATAATATACTATTATTATTAATATAAACATATAATATATATAATAAACTATTATAATTAATATAAACATAGATATAACAATAAGTATATATGGCCCGCCGTAGGCGGGCTATTGTTTAGTTATAGTACCTATTATATCTCATATATAACTATTTTATATATAATTATATATTATAATATAATCTATTATATATAAGTATAAATATGAATATAAATAATAAACTAATAATATATATATAATGGTATAAATAATAAATATATATATATAATATAAACATATCTATAATATAAACAATATAATAAATAAATAGTAGTGATGGTAGCCGGCCTAGCTAGCTAGGCCGGCTTATATAGTTTATATAACCTATTTATATCTTATTTTATATTTCTATATATATAATTTTAATATATAAATTATATAGCCCGCAGCCGTAGGCTGCGGGCCAGCTGTATCTATAGTGCATATAGTAGACATAGCCGGCCTAGCATTGCTAGGCCGGCTTATATCATTTATCTTATTTATTTATATTTATACTATTTTACTTAATATAATATAATATAATAAATAAATATATATTAATATAGATAATAATATAATATATAAACATATAATAATATATACCACTGGCCCGCCTACGGCGGGCTATTATATAATATAGTAGCTATTAGTATATAATTACTATTTATTTATAATAACTATTTATATATAATAACTATTTATATATATATATATAACTATATATTAAAATATAATATAATATGGATAATGGTGCATATAATATATATACGCCCGCCGTAGGCGGGCTATATTTTAAACTTATAACATTTATATTTTATATATATTCTATAACTATAGTATAACTAATTTATTTAACATATATTAAGTATACTATATTATATATTATAATTATAATATTAATATATAAATATATGGTGTCTATAGTATATACAGTATACATAGCCGGCCTAGCATAGCTAGGCCGGCTTATTATGTTTAATATCTATATTTATACTATATTACTTATGATATATATAATATATATATTTATAATAATATATATAAGTTATGGTATAGATATAATAAGTTATAACAGTGCCCGCCGTAGGCGGGCTACCATTATCTATTTATACTTTACTATTACTATTTATTTAGTTATTTATTATTAATATATTATATATCTAATATAATACCTATTTATATATATATATTACTTAGTTTATATTATACTTATTTATATATTATATAAATACTATAGATAGTACCTTTGTTATATACTTATATCTATATATTTATTATATTCTATTTTATTAACTTAAAGATATATTATATTTAATTATAATATTTTATTAATAATATATATCGTTTTCATCTGTGCATGTCCACAGTAGATAATATTAATATAATGTATACTATATTTATATATATTCATTATATATGTGTAATTAACGCCATGTAGTTCCTACTGATGTTACTAATCATTATTACGCCATATTAGCTATTATTAATAACTTTTATATTATTATGTTAACTCTCCTATTTAATATATCCTATAATAGATTAATGATAATTATTATATTTAATAATATATATGATATAATAATGAAAAAATATAGATAATATAAAGTATAATATAAAAATGATAAATATAAAATAGTAACAAGCCGGCCTAGCTATGCTAGGCCGGCTGTATCATACTATGTATATACTTATATCTTTATTACTTTTATATCTATTATAAATAAGTTATAATTTATGTTAATATTATTCTATATATAGCCCGCCGTAGGCGGGCATAATACTTATACATATTTAATTTATATTTATTAACTTATATATCTTTATTTTTATTATATATATATTATAATTTATATATTTATATATTACTATTATAAATAAGTTATAATTTATATATTAATATCATTATATATATAATATAGATAAGTTATAAAATCTATATAAATAATATAAAGTATACAGAATATAGCCGGCCTAGCTGTGCTAGGCCGGCGTTGTAACTATAATTCTATAATATGTTATTTATATTATTATAGATAAGTTTATTTATTATATATATTTAATTATATAATAATAGTTATAGATACTATATAAAAGATATTAAATATACTATGTAAAGGATAATAGTTAGATAGGAAATGTATAGCCCGCCGCCTACGGCGGCGGGCCACCCATTAGTATAGTTTATATCTATTTTATAACTATTCTACTACATATATCATTACTACTTTATTATAACTTATTTATACTATATTTATTATATATATATATTATTATAAATAAATATATTAAAATAGAATATAAATAATTATAGGGGATAATAATATATAATAATGATCTATAAGGATAAGTATATGAAATATTGTTATAGCCGGCCTAGCTGTGCTAGGCCGGCGTTGTAGCTATATACGCTATAGTACCTATATATATACTATAGTATACTATTATGTTACTAATTATATATGAGTTTTAATATAACTATTTAACTATAGAAATAATAGTTATAGATTATATATAAAATGATAATGTAGATTATATAGTGATAACTATAGTTTGATAGGAAATGTATAGCCCGCCGCCTACGGCGGCGGGCCACCCATTAGTATAGTTTATATTATATATACACTTACTATACCTCTCAGTACTCTTTATTTTATCTTATTTATACTATATTTATCTATATAAATTTATATATATATTTATATATAATTATATTAATATATAATATAACGAATAATATATAATTATGATCTATAAGGATAAGTATATGAAATATTGTTATAGCCGGCCTAGCATAGCTAGGCCGGCGTTCTATACTATTTAATTAATTTACTTATTACTTATTATTATCCTCTATATATTTTAATTTGTTTATTTATATATATTTTACCTTTAATATTAATATATTATATTTTTTTATATAATATATAACTAATGTATAGTTATAAATATATGTAAAACATGATATAAATAAAATAATAGAATTATTTTTATAAGTATAAACATAAATTTAATTAAATAACGTAGAACAGTCATTATAACAAATTAATTATTTAATAAAACATATAGTTTACTATAAATATTTAAAATATAATAAATAATGAATAAAAAAAATTATAAGTATTTTAACAAAAATAAATAGAGTTATAGAAGATATGTAAAAATATAAATGAATATGTAAATAACCCGCCGCCTACGGCGGCGGGTATGACTATATATATGAATAGCTTAAATTAGTTATATTAATGTAATGATACACTATCTTTAATATAACCTGATAACAATATACTAAATACATAAGCTTGTATAATAGCTATACCAACCTCTAAAATAGTAATAGCAACAACAGCTAATATAGGTACTATACCAACAGCAAAACCTAATATAGATGATGACATTAATGATACTATTAATGAACCTAAAATTAACATTAAAAGATGACCAGATAATATATTAGCACCTAAACGTAGACCTAATGATATAGCTCTAGATGTAAATGATAAAGTTTCAATTAATACTAAAACAGGTACTAATGGAAGTGGTGTACCACTAGGTACGAATAGTGCAAAAAAACCTCATTTATGTATATATAAACCTAATATAACATTACCTAATCATAATGATACACTAAATGATACTATAGGCACTACTTGTGCTGATATAGCAAATGAATATGGTATCATACTAACTAGATTAGCTATAAATATAAAGTTAAATATAGTAAATATTAAAGGGAAAAATATACCACCTGCACGGCCTATTTGTGATTTAACTAAACTATTAATAGTATCATATATACTTATTATAGCAACTGATCAACGACTACCAGCTAATTTAACATTTAATATAATAGATATATAACCTATTAATATAGCTGCTACAACTAATAAATAAACAGTATAATTTGTTATAGCTAATGTTAGATAATTATTAACCATTAATAATGGTTTAATTTCAAATTGATCTAAAGGTGAGAAAAACATATATAAATAGATAACATCACAAGGTTTAGAAATAAGTGGAAAAGTAGTGTAATAAAGTGGATATAGCCCGCCGCCTACGGCGGCGGGCTGTATTATGTATATTATAGTTATATATATTATATATATTATTATTTATATTATAATTATATTATAGTTATATTATATATATATTATCATTAATATATTATTAAAAATATAATAGAGTATACTATACATATTTAATAACATATATGGCCCGCCGTAGGCGGGCCTGTACTATATATTATATTTATATCTACTATAGATTAGTTTAATAAATATAGATATAAATATACTAATTATAGAATAGTATAATATATATAAATAGTTATATATAGTTATATAATAGCCCGCCGCCGCCTGCGGCGGCGGGCCTCCTGTATAATGTATACATATAAATGTATAAGTACGGCCGCCGCCGTAGGCGGCGGCCTATATAACATATATAATAACTTTACACTATATTTTAATATATAGTTATACTATAGATTAGTATTTATTATTGATATATATATTCATAATTATACAATAGCCCGCCGCCTGCGGCGGCGGGCCTCCTGCATATTGTATACATATAGATATATATATAGTTATATAACAGTATAATATATAAATAGATATAATTATAGGTATATAATAGTTTAATATGAACATATATATATCTATAGGTACGGCCGCCGCCTACGGCGGCGGCCTATATAGTAACTTACTCTTTATTTTAATACTTAGTTATACTATATATTAGTATATATTATTAATATCTATTACTTATTATAGAATAGTTTAATATATTTATATAGATAAATCTAGTTATAGTATAGTTTAATCTATTTATATAGATAAATCTAGTTATAGTATAGTTTAATGTAGATATATAGATAAAATATATAACTAATAGACTAAAGTGTATATATATAGGTACGGCCGCCGCCGTAGGCGGCGGCCTATATAATAACATTATATTTATTATATATAACCTACACTATATTTTTAGTTATACTATAGTATAATATTAATTATATAAATATATATATATATCTATAATAATATAATAATAAATCTAAATAAGAGTTATATAATAGTATAAATAGTACATATAAATAATATGGGTATATAATAGCCCGCCGCCTGCGGCGGCGGGCCTCCTGTATAATGTATACATATATATTGGTACGGCCGCCGCCGTAGGCGGCGGCCTATATTATAACTCTATACCTTATATTTAACTATTCTTTATTAACTATATATTTATTATATATAACTTATATTCTATATTAATATTTATTATAGAATAGTTTTAAATATATAAATATAATCATAAAGACATTATAAATATAATAAGGGTTATAGAAAAGTCTAAATAGCATATATAAATGTATAAGTACGGCCGCCGCCGTAGGCGGCGGCCTATAGATTAACTTTGTACCCTATATATTTATACTTAACTATATATATTTTATTATAATATTAATAATTATAATAATAATAAGAATTATATATAATATATAATAACATATAATAACATATAATTTAAATAGTTATAGAAGCTATAAAAAGGGGTAAGATACACATATATGGATGGCCGCCGCCATAGGCGGCGGCCTATATACTTATATACATACTATTTTATATATACTTATATTTTTAACTATACTTACTATATAATATTTATTAATATATTTATAATTATAGAATAGTATAATTAATACATAATGTATAATTAGTTATATATAGTATGATAAATACATAATAGATATATAGATATATATCTAGATGGCCGCCGCCATAGGCGGCGGCCTATATGCTTCTATATGTAATATATATTATTTAATATAATATAATATAGAATATAATATAATATAGAATATAAATATATATATATATATAATATACTTATATATGTCTAGCCCGCCGCCGTAGGCGGCGGGCCAATACTATTTATATCTACCCCTTATTTTAATATCATCTATAACTATATATTATACACGTATTATTATAGCTCTAGCTACTAATAAACGTAATATGTTAGGTAATATAATAGTAGATACTATATAAACTAATAATGTAAATATAGCTATACCACCTGTTAATAAATTCATTCAATAAAATGGTACTAGTTGTGGCATTAAATTATTATTAATAATATATTGATATATTAATGATATAAACTATCAGATTGAGAGGACTTGAACCCCTAGTTTCCTACACCCAATGTAGACTCGTTACCAATTACGATACAATCTGTTTAATTATACACTGTTATATAATATAAAAAATATTCTATTTATATTTATCTCTATTATAATTATAAATAAGTTTAAATTATTATAAATAATTATATTAATAAAATGACTATATATATATCTAAAAATCAGATTTAATAAAATATAAGTGTATAAAGGGGACTATGGTAATAAAAATGGAACTAGCCGGCCTAGCTATGCTAGGCCGGCTTGGTATATGTATAATATATATCTATTACTTTATATATTATATTTAACTATTTATATATCTATTACTATATATATATTATCTATTATCTATTATTTTATATAATAATTATAACTATATATTATATATATTATTAAAGTATATATTAATATTATTATATAGACTATATGACTGGCCCGCCGCCGTAGGCGGCGGGCTGTATATAACTCTATGTTACATTATATATATACTACCTCTATTATATATTTATATCTATTTTATATATATATTTCTACTATAATATCTATATATTTAAATTATATATATATCTTAGTATTATAATATAATTATATATATTATATATAATCTATAATATAATATTTATATGTTTAAATTATACATTACAGGCCCGCCTACGGCGGGCTATATATCATTATAGTATATTTCTAATTAATATAATCTATCATTATAATATATAACTATAGTAATAATATATAGACTATGGGTATAATATATAAATATAGGATAGGCCGCCGCCGTAGGCGGCGGCCGTCAATATACTTATTTAATAGTCCCTATAACTTTATTATGTTGCCCTTTTACATTATGTAGGGAATTGAACCCTTCATGACTTAGCTGCAATAGGCCTCTAACACCAGTTAGTTACATAATGATATATATATGATAGACGTGAATCGAACACGCACAATAGCATTGGAAGTGCCAGGGTCTACCATTAACTTACTATCATTTTTATTTATTCTATCTTAGTTATATTTCTTATTTTATTTATTTATATAATTAATATTATAAACTATATTAAATATATTTAAATATAATATAATATAATTAAGTTATATAGAGTATGAAAAGTGCCATTATAAATATAGATACAGCCCGCCGCCGTAGGCGGCGGGCCATGTAGTATATTACCCCATTTCTATATAACTCTCCTATTAATCTTAATATTTCTATTGAAAAATATCTATATTATAAACTATACTATAGCATATCCATTAGGATAAAATATATATATAATATAACTATTCTATAATATATGAATAATGTTAATTTAACTGTTAGATAATAGTATAAAAATATTATATATATATGTATATAGCCCGCCGTAGGCGGGCCAACTATTATATTCCATATATTTTTTATTATTTATAATTAATTATATATTATACTATATTATATATATTATACTATCTTATATATATTATATATAATATATACATATAACTATATTAAAATAGTATATATATTATATTATTATTAATGTAGCCCGCCGCCTACGGCGGCGGGCTTAATGTATTCTATAATATATTAATAATTTAACAGTTATATAATAGTCTAAATATATATATAGAATATATGGTTATAGCCCGCCTACGGCGGGCCAGCTGCTATATAGTTTATATAATATATTATATTATTGTATATATAACTATTATATAATATACTTTTTATATTATATCATTATATATAATATATAATATATATTTTATAATATAAAGTTATAGATAATCTATATCTAGATATATATTAAAATAGTACCTATATTATCTCATTGCCCGCCGCCGTAGGCGGCGGGCTACACTACTCATGAATACGTATAATAAATCACCACTCTGTCATATCATATTTAATATACCATTTGGATATATACCATAATATATAGTTGGTATAATTAATACTAACATTAATACACTTTCACGGTATGTACAATCACTTGTTAATGCTATATATGGTGTACGTATACCACCTGTTAATCTATTTGTTACTTTTAACATATATGCAGCTGATAATAATACTGATAATGCTGATATAGAACCTAATATTACAGACCGTCCTATAGCTCCTGTTAAACTTAATAATTCACCTATAAAATTAGCTGTTAATGGTGTACCAATATTACAAAATGATAATATAAGTAAATAAACTGATAATAATGGCATATAAGTTATTAACCCTTGATAGTAGTATATTAATCTATTATGATATCTATCATATAATATACCACCTACTATTATAAATAATGCTGGTGAAACTAAACCATGTGCTATACCCATTACTAAACTACCATTTATACCTACTATACTATTAGATAATATACCTAATATACATACAGCCATATGACCTATAGAACTATATGCTACAATAACTTTTAAATCAGTTTGTCGTAATGTAATTAATGCTGTATATATTATAGTTATTAAACATATTAAATAAGCTATAGGTGTATATAAAACAGTAGCATCTGATAATGATGGTAATATTAACCGTATTATAGCATATATAGCTAATTTTAATATAACACCAGCTAATAGCATAGAACCAGCTAATGGACTTTCACTATGTACTACTGGTAATCATGTATGTACTGGTACTAATGGTGTTTTAACCATTATACCTATGATTAATGCTATAAATAATATACATTGTAAATCAGTTGATAATACTACTAAACTAATAGATGTATAATCACAATTACCAATAAGTATTTCATATGTACCTATGGCTAATAACATAAACATACTACTATATAGTGTATATATTAATATATAATCAGCTGCTTTATCACGGTTATTTGCACCATAACAACCAATTAATATAAATAAAGGTGCTAATGATACTTCAAAATATATATAGAAAGATAGCATATCTTGGCACATAAAATTTATTAATAATATTGCACCGATACTTAGTATTAATTCATAAAATAATAAACTATGTTTCATACTATTTCAATTAGCTATTATACTTAATGGTAATAAATAACCTGTTAATAATATAAATATATCAGCTATACCATCAGTAGTATAATATACACCTATTTCTTCTCAATCAGACATAGTAGGTAATAATAGTACTATACTACCTATTAAAATTATTTGTTTATTATATTGTGGTAGAGACCTACCTAATATAGTTAAACCACATATAGTAGTTAAATATATAAAAGTCATTTTTTAATATAAAATATAACTAAAAATGTATGACTAATGGGATTTGAACCCATAATAAATTAAACCTAAATTAACCGCGTATACCGTTCCGCCATAGTCATAATGTGGGCCCGCCTACGGCGGGCCATATGTATACTTATATTATGCAATAGCCCGCCGCCGTAGGCGGCGGGCCTGCTGTTTATTTCTTATATTATATTTATATATATATTACATAGATTCTATAGTATAGAATAATATAACTAATATATACAATAGCCCGCCGCCGTAGGCGGCGGGCCATATACTAATTATTTTATTATATATTTCTATTATACTACCCTTTATATTATAATCTTTATTATTATATAGTTTATAATTTAATATATAAATATATAAAGTAGAACTATATATAAATAATCAATAGTACGCCCGCCGCCGTAGGCGGCGGGCTATAGCTAACTATGTATTTATTAATCTTTATACTAAAATTATATTAATTATTATTATATATAATATTATATATACTTATATATAAGTATATACATAAATCATTATATACTATCTATTATATATATTATAGTTTAACTTATTTATAACTCATATATCATTATGGTTATATTTATATATTATAGTCTAGTTATAATTATAATATTATATATCTATGTTATAATCTAGTTATAATTATATTATTATATATCTATGTTATAATCTAGTTATAATTATAATATTATATATAAAGGTTATAGTATAGTTATAATGATAGCATTATACAATAATGCCCGCCGCCGTAGGCGGCGGGCTGTATCCTTATTCTATATATATTATAATCATTATATTCATAATTATATAATAGTTTAAATTAATATTATATATTATATGTATATATAAAACATATATTTAACATATAATAGAAATAACTAACATATATAATAGTATAGCCCGCCGTAGGCGGGCCAACCGTATATATTTATATCTATATTATACTATACCTTATATTTATATTAAATATTATTATATTATATTATAATGTATATAACATATATAAGTTACATATATAAATTACATATATTCTACTATAGTCAGTATATAATTATAATAAATATTATTAAATAATAGTATAGTGTATGATACATATATAACCATCTAGCCCGCCGTAGGCGGGCTGTATACATATTACTATATCATATTCTACTTATCTTTATACTATATATATTAGTTTAAATTAATATTATATAAATATATAATAATATATATCTAACATATATAATAATAGATATATTTAACATATAATAGTATAGCCCGCCTACGGCGGGCCAGTAATATATATTTCATTATGTTATATTTATACTATATCATAGTTTATAATTATATATACTTTATATATATTATACAATAGTATATAAACATTACTATATAAGGATATAGCCCGCCGCCGTAGGCGGCGGGCCAGTTCTATTTAATTATATACATTATACTCTATATTAAATTATATTTTATTTATACTATATTATAACATATATATGTATACTTTATTGTATTATACAAGAGTTTATAATAGTATTATAAATATTATTATATTATAGTATATTATATGGTACATATAAGTTACATATATTATAGTATAGTGTATGATACCTATAAGTTACATATAATAATGTATAGCCCGTATATATCATACTTATACTTTTTATATAATATATAATCTATATAATCATATTATATAATAGTTTAAAATAGTATTCTATATTATATAAGTCTATAATACATATAACTAACATATATATATAATAGTATAGCCCGCCTACGGCGGGCCAGCTATATACATTATACTTAACCTTATATCATAACCTATTTATATATACATTATACTTAACTATATATCATAACCTATTTATATATATTTTATATTATACTATAATCTATAATTATAATATATATAACTATAGTGTATGATAATACATATATAATTGTATAGCCCGCCGTAGGCGGGCCAACTGTTTAATTATTATCTTATATTTATATATAATCTATATTATATATAATCATTATATATAATTATTACTATATATATATAATAAATGTTATATAATAGTTATAAATAAGTAATATAATAGTTGTAAATTAGTATAGTACGCCCGCCGCCGTAGGCGGCGGGCTATATTTCTATATATATATACCTTACCTTTCTCTCTATTATTTTTTCTCTATTTTATATTAATATTTCTTATTATATAATAGTTTATTTTATTATATTAATATTATCTATTATAGATAAGTTTATATTATTATATTAATATTTATTATTATAGATAAGTATATATTATGATAATAGTAATTATTACTATATTGTTATACAGCCCGCCGTAGGCGGGCTTATACATCATATCATATATGTATTAATTTTAATATCTATTTACTTATTATATATATATTTATATTTTATATATATTATCTATAGTATAAATAATAAATTATATATTATATATTATATTATATAGTATATAGTATAATCAATATGTTATGGCCCGCCGCCGTAGGCGGCGGGCTACACTATATTTTTATACTTTATTTCTTATATGTTTTATTATATTTATATTTAATAATGAAAACTATATTAAATTATAATTATATATCTATGATATATTAGTATATAGATAGCATATTATATATATATAAAATAGTATACAAAATAGTATAAAATTAATATAAATAGAATAGTTAGTATGAAATATAGTTATAATATGGTAACTATATCTCTCCGCCGCCTACGGCGGCGGTGGTACTATTTGTGTAATACCATCACTTTATATATTTATTTCTTATTTAATAGATTATATAACTTATATTTTCTATATTTATATTTATATATCTTATTATACTTATTTTACCTTACATATAACTCCATTTATATTATATTTTGTTTATTTATTTATATATACTTTATATTATATATTTATATATAAATATTATATGGATAATATAGCCCGCCGCCGTAGGCGGCGGGCCACCAGTATATAATAATATAACTAATTTATACAGTAGCCCGCCGCTGTAGGCGGCGGGCCAGCTACTAATTATTTTATCATATATTCCTATTATATCATCCTTTATATTTATATCTTATAAATTTTATTATAATAGAGTTTATAATTTAATATATATATATATCAAGTATAACTATATATAAATAATATATGGTACGCCCGCCGCCGTAGGCGGCGGGCTATAGCTAACTATATCCCTTTATACTTATTTTATATTAATAATAATTATATTTATATAATTATATAATTATATATATAATATAATATTAACATATAGATAAGTATATACATATATCATTATACTGGTGGCCCGCCTACGGCGGGCCACATCATTACTTATATCTTATCTTTTATATTTAATTTATTATAACTTATATATAATATAGTTATAATTCTATTATTATATATAAATAGGTTATAGAATAGATATAATGAGATATTTATACAATATAGTAATGCCCGCCGCCGTAGGCGGCGGGCTGTATCCTTATTCTTTATATCTTATCCTTATATTCATACTCGTTATATATTAATTTAATTTTATATATATATATATTATCTATATCTATATAACATATATATAACATATAATAATAGATATAACATATATAATGCTATAGCCCGCCTACGGCGGGCCAACTGTATATATTTATGTACTCTCTACTATAGTTATAATTTATTTTATATATATTTTATTAATATTATACTATAATCTATATATAAATAATATAATAAATATTACTATATAATATAGCCCGTATATAATACGTATAAGTTATATATATATAATAATATAGCCCGCCGCCGTAGGCGGCGGGCTATGTACTTATTGCATATTATACCATAGAATACTTATAATTATACTTATTATTATATATTAGTTTAAATTAATATTTTATGTATATATTATAATATATAGCTAATATCTATAATAATATAGTTATTTAACTTATAATAGTATAGCCCGCCGTAGGCGGGCCAGTTATATATATTATTCTATATTATAGTTTATATTTATATATTTATATATAATTTGTATTATACAGTAGTATATAAATAAACATTACTATATATGTATATAGCCCGCCGCCGTAGGCGGCGGGCCAGTTCTATTTAATTATATACTTTATTCTCTATCTTATACCCCTTATTCTATTTATATTATGTTATATCATATATCTCTACTATATTATTATTATACTATAATTCATAATAGTTTTATTAATATTATTATTATATAGTTTATTATATTAGTAAATATAAATTACATATAATAATGTATAGCCCGCCGCCGTAGGCGGCGGGCCTGCTGTTATATATTTATATCTACTATTTTATTATTATACTATAGTATCTAATAGTATTATAAATTTTATTATTATATTATAGTTTATAATTAAACATTATTATATAATCATATAGCCCGCCGCCGTAGGCGGCGGGCCAGCACTATCTTATTATATACTTCATACTTTATATTTATTTATATTATTTTATTTATATTACAATAGTATTATTATATTATATATTATTATATATTCTATGGTATATATAAGTTATATATATAATATGATATAAACCATATATAATATACTTATACATTTTTATTATATATTAACTATATAATTATAATATATATTATACAATAGCCCGCCGTAGGCGGGCCTTCTGTTTAAATTAGTATTATATATTATATATATATATATGTATATCTAATTTATATATAATATAATTTATTAATATAATATATATATTTATAGTATAGGATAATACATATATAATTGTATAGCCCGCCGTAGGCGGGCCAACTTTAATTATTACCCCTTCTATTTATATATATTAATTGTTATATATTTTTATATATTTATTAACATATTTTATATATATAATTAATATTATATATAATAGTTATAAATAAGTAAATATAATAGCTGTAAATTAGTATGGTACGCCCGCCGCCGTAGGCGGCGGGCTATATCCTATATATAGTATAGCTTATTTTATTATATTAATATCTTTTATTATAGATATGTTTATATTATTATATTAACTTTTACTTTATCCTTATACAGCCCGCCGTAGGCGGGCTTATACATATTATTATATTTTTAATCTCATTTTTTATCTCTTTACATATTTTATATCTATAATTAATATTATATATATATTTACATAGTATATATATTTATAAATAATATATATATAGATTTATATAAATATAATGAATATATTATGATGGCCCGCCGCCGTAGGCGGCGGGCTACACTTATTATATTTTTATACTTTATTCTTTATATGTTTTATATTATATATATTTCTATAAGGAAAATTATATTAAATAATAATTATATATATATGATATATAAGTATATAGATAGCATATTATATATAAATAAAATAGTAGATAAATATAGTATAATTAAGGGGTATAAATATAAAAGTAAGTATGAAATATAGTTATAATATGGTAACTATATCTCTCCGCCGCCTACGGCGGCGGTTGTACTTTATCTCTATTACCGCATCTATCTCTATATATCTTTTATCATTATATTTTAACTATTATATATCATATATTTTCTATATTTATAATTATCTCATTATATATATATATTTACCTTATATATTTATCTATAAATATTATATAACAATTATATAATATCTATGGTTATTATAAATTATAATAATATTATAATTAAAATCATAAAGATAATAGTTAACGGATGCAACGTGATTCGAACACGTGGGCCATAGGCCTTGATAGCTCAAATATCATACTTTAAACCACTCAGTCATACATCCATATATTATATATATACTACCTATTAATAGGTAAAAATATAGTGTATTTTATGTCCATAATGCCCGCCCAGGCATAGCCTGGGCGGGCTATATATCATTTGTTATGATCTATTATCTATATACTATATTCCATACCTTATTTATTAGCTATATTTATTATTTATGATAGCCATTATATCTACATTATTAATTTATTATATGTGTAGTAATAATCTAATTACATTACTTATAGCTATTGAAATACTACTATTAACAGTTACATTAAAACTTATCCATATAGGTGGTTATTATGATGATGTCTATGGTACTATGTTTGCTATAATTATACTTATTTTAGCTGGTGCTGAATCAGCTATTGGTTTAAGCTTATTAGTTGCTTATTATCGTTTAAGAGGTTCTATAGGCCATAAAATTTAATGTTAGCATATTTTATATATCAATATGAAACTACTATCTATATTAATATTGGTAATTGATTAAATATAGGTGATTTAAATATACCCTATGGTTTAGCTTTAGACAACTTAGCTATGACTGTTTTAGTACCTGTTGGTATTATTACATTATGTGTTTTATTATATGCTATAGCTTATATGGCACATGATCCAAATCGTAACCGTTTCTATATCATTTTAAGTATATTTGCTATATTTATGACTATATTAATTATAGCTGATAATTATTTAATGATGTTCATAGGTTGAGAATTTGTTGGTGTTATATCATACTTATTAATATCATTTTGATCTACTAGAATTAACGCAATGAAATCAGCTTTATCTGCGATATTATTAAATCGTATGGGTGATACCTTTTTCGTTATCTGTTTAGCATTACTTATTATTTATTATAGAGCAGTTGATTTTGAAACAATAAATTTAGTATCACCATACATGAATAATGTACTATTGAACAGTCTTGGTATACTATTAGTTTTAGCAGCTACAGCTAAGAGTGCACAGTTAGGTTTACATTCATGATTATTAAGTGCCATGGAAGGGCCTACACCAGTTAGTGCACTTTTACACGCTGCTACTATGGTTTGTGCTGGTATATTCGTTTTAGTACGGTCTTACACTATATTAGAATATTCACCATCTATATCACTATTTATTTGTTGATTAGGTGGTTTAACTACTCTCGTTAGTGGTTTAATTGCATTAGTTACTAATGATATTAAACGTGTTATAGCATTATCAACTATGTCACAGCTTAGTATAATGATGTTAGCTATAGGTATCAGCAGCTATGATTTAGCTATATATCATTTATACTGTCATGCCTTCTTTAAAGCACTATTATTTATGGCTGCTGGTTCAGTCATACATAGTTTAATTGCTGAAACACAAGATATGCGTAAATACGGTGGTTTACAACAATATTTACCATTTAGCTATGTAGCCATACTTATAGCATCATTATCATTAATGGCTATACCTGGCTTAACTGGTTATTATAGTAAAGATATCATTATAGAAAGCTTATATGGTAATTATAGTATGAGTGGTTATATTTTATATTATATAGCAGTTGCATCAGCTACATTAACTAGTTTATATAGTCTACGGTTATTATATTTAACATTTATTAATAATCCTATGTCTAACCGTAATACATATACTTTTGTACATGAAAATGTTGGTATGCTATATCCTATGTTTATATTAATTATATATAGTATATATTTAGGTTATAATAGAGATAATGTTATTGGACATTATTCATTAACACTACCTATCAATAATCATTTTATTGATACTGAATTTACTGTACCTACGTTATATAAATTATTACCATTAATAGCTGGTATAACATTATCAATATGATTAGTATATACATATGAAGTATCATATAAATTAAATTATACAACTGTATATAGTTATTTAAATAATCGTATTTATTTTGACCAGTTATTGAACAATAAAATAATAAGAGGAATATTAAAAATAAGTAATAAAATAAATGTAAACATAGACCAAGGAACCCTAAAAGCACTCGGCTCTACCGGTATCAGCCGTGCTATAACTTATATTAATATATTATTTATATTTAACTTATTATACCTATTCATTTAATTTAATATATATCATATATATATATAAACTTATCTATAATATATAATTAATCTAATTAAAAATATATAAGGAAAACTATATAATAAATAATAATATATAAAATCAATAAAATATAAGAGTAAAGGTATAGGATAATAAGTATGTATAGGCCGCCTGCGGCGGCCATAAGTAAATATAGTAACCTAATATAATATATAAATACTATAATAAAAATAATATAGAATAATAGATATATAAATAATATTATAGCATCTGTATATAAAATAATATATATATAAATAATATAAAGGGATATAGTACCTGTATATAATAATGATATATAAATAATATAAAGGAAAATAGGCAATGAATAGAATATCAAATATTAGATATAAGTATAGCCCGCCGCCGTAGGCGGCGGGCCACTGGTATAATATATATAAATATACTATAATAAATATAATATAGAATATAATATATAAATAATATAATGAAATATAGCCAAGGAATATAGTCCGTATCTAAAATCATATATAAATATAGCCCGTATATAATATATAAATACTATAATAAATATAATATAGAATAATATATATAAATACTATAATGGAATATAGCCCGCCGCCGTAGGCGGCGGGCCACCAGTATATAATATCATATATATATATAAATATTATAATGGAATATAGCCCGCCGCCGTAGGCGGCGGGCCACCAGTATATATAATGATATATAAATATTATAATGAAATATAGCCAATGAATATAGTATCTAATATCATATATAAATATAGCCCGTATATAATATATATATACTATAATAAATATATTATATGATATAATATATATAAATACTATAATTAAATATTATAATTTAATATAACCTATAATAAAAATAAAATCATATTATAATGAAATATAGTCAATATATAATATAATATATAAATATAATTATATATAGCCTGTATATAATAATAATATATAAATATTAAAATAAGTATAGCCTATAATAAAGTATAATATATATAATAAGTAGGCCCGCCTACGGCGGGCTATAAACATATAGTTATGAGAGATATATAAACAATATAATAATATAAATACTATTAAAAAAAATATATAACTATTACTAAGTAAAAGTATACTAAAATAATAACCATATAATAAATAATGGTGGCCCGCCTACGGCGGGCTATATATATATATAGAATTAAGTAGTCATATATAATATGAAAATAATTAATAATAATATATATATAATATAAATATAATATAGGTATAATATAGTTATAAAATATATTAAATATAAAAATAGTTATATAAAATAAAAAATCAAATATATAGATATATAACATGCAATTAATAAAAAATGAAAACATATATATAATAGATAGTATGGCCCGCCTACGGCGGGCTACCAAAATATATATTAAATCATTATATATATATATTATCTATTATAATATATATATGTTATAATATATAAATATATAATATATTATAAAATATAAGTTATATAATATATATATAAATAAATAAAAATATAAAAAATAATATATAAAAAAATAGTAAAGTTAATGGTTAAATAAAATAATATAAAAAAAAAATAGGAATGTTAAAGGTTAAGTATACACCCGCCGCCTACGGCGGCGGGTTATAATAATTATCATATATATAAACTATAAACATATATAACATATTATATATAATATATATTAACAGCTCTATTATAAATTTAATATATTATTTATATATTTATCTTTTATGATAACTATTATATAATAGAAAATAAATATATATAAATTATAACTATAATATAATAAAAATATTATTAAATAAAAGGGATAACTAAAATATATGTTGCCCGCCGTAGGCGGGCAGTACCGTATATACAGAAGGCCCGCCGCCTACGGCGGCGGGCTATATTATACTATTTTATACTTTATTTATTAATATAAAAAATCTATATATATATAAATATATAACTATATATATATATATAATAAAATATAAATTAAAGAGTATAAGATAAATAAGTTAAATATAATAATAAAGCATGGCCCGCCGTAGGCGGGCCTGTATTGTATATATTATACTATAGTATAACTTATTATATTCTATTGTTAATTATTAATTAATATAATATATAATATAATATAATTAATATAATTATCATAGCCCGCCGCCTACGGCGGCGGGCCGTATCTATAATTTACTATTATAAGTTAATTTTTCATAGTATTTATAATATAATATAATAAATTATATAATAATACCTATAATATGCTGCTGGCCCGCAGCCTACGGCTGCGGGCTATATATACATATATCTAATATATTAATAATATATACATATATATATTAATTGCTGCGGGCTATATAAACATATAGTATATCATATATATATATAGCTAGTAACATAAATGTTATATTTATCATTATATATATATATAAATATATAATAATATTTAATAGTATATTAAATACTATATATAATAAAAAATTAATATTACTATAAACAGAATGCCCGCCTACGGCGGGCTATACTAAATATATAGATATAAAATTATTACTATAAACTATACTATAATAATATATATAAAATAATTAATATAGATAATATAATAATTAAATAAATAAAATATATAAAAATAATAAGATAGATATATATATATAAAATAAACATAATATATAAAATAGAGCTGGCCCGCCGTAGGCGGGCTAGTTACAATTATATATACTTTATACACTTATATATAACTATATATTTAAATTAATATTATATATATATAGAGATATATTATAATAAAATATATATAGATAAGAATAAATAATAGAGAGATATACAGCCCGCCGTAGGCGGGCTTACCCACAATAAATAAATATACATATAATTATATAAATGTATTAATATAAATAAATATAATAATAAATAAATAAAGAGTATAGTAATACAAAGGTACATGCCCGCCTACGGCGGGCTAATATATTATAAATATATCTATATATTTATACAGGCTATACTATAATGAATATATTATTTAAACAGAAGGCTAAATTATAATAATAATATTACTATTAATATATATATAATATAAATTAATTAAATAGTACCTATAATAAGAATATGGATAATATTATATAAACAGTATGCCCGCCGTAGGCGGGCTAATACTATACTATAATAAATATATTAATTATATAATTTAAATAGTAGTAATTATAATAATAAAATATAATATATAAATAGAGATATAAACAATAATAAAATATAGAATAAGTTATATGGCCCGCCGTAGGCGGGCTATATATTATTGATTTATATATAATTATTAACATATTAAATTATTATATATAATATATATATAATATATAGTATAAATATATATAGATAATGTTAGTAGGGTAGACTACGCCCGCCGCCTACGGCGGCGGGCTATACTTTTGTTATATTATACTATATTACTTATTATTATATATTAATATTATTATAATTATATTATATATATAAATAAGTATACTATATAATAGTATGTATACAGCCCGCAGCCTATGGCTGCGGGCCATATATATTATTAGTTATTATTTTATATTTTATATCATATTATTTTATATATTAATTTATATATATTTATTATGTATAATATATCTATATTAGATATAATATACTATATAGTAGTATAATCATATTAATATAATTTATATTATATTTATTATTATATATACCTTATATTTATAATAAAATATTTAATTATTATAGATATGTTATATTTAAAGAATAACATATATTATTATAGCCCGCAGCCTATGGCTGCGGGCCAGTAGAATATTTTATCTATATTTATTTATATTATATTATATTAAATATTTATAATATATATATATATAATAAATAAAGGGATTTATGGTATAAATTAGATAAATAAATAATAAAGGTAGTATATAGTATATAAAGATCATATTATATATGAGATATATATGTAACTAAAATAAAGAAGAGGGATAAAGAGTAGTATAAAGAGTAAATAAGTAGAGTTACAGTAGGGGCTATAGTAAGCAGCCTACGGCGGCTGTTACATGTATATATCATATCCTAGTTATACTGATACATATAACAGTTACTATTTTAATATATATTTATAACTATATAATTTATTTATTTATATATTCCTATTATAACTATAATCAGTTTATTATATTATTTATATATTTATCATTTATTATAACGATTATATAATAAAGTATTTATATAGAAATAAATTATAACTATAATATATATATAATTAATAAATAATAAAATGATAATTAATACATATATAAACATGTTGCCCGCCGTAGGCGGGCTGTACCATTTATACAGAAGGCCCGCCGCCTACGGCGGCGGGCTATATTATACTATTTTATACCTTATTTATTTATATAAAATATATATATATATATATATCAATATATTAATATATAAATAAAATACTATAAGATAAATAGGTTAAATATAATAAGATACCATGGCCGCCTACGGCGGGCCTGTATTGTATATATTTATACTATAGTATATTATATACTTTATACTATTATTAATAATAATAACTATAATATATTATTATTAGTACTATAATAATAGTATAAATAAGATAAAATAATTAGATATAATATTATAGCCGCCTACGGCGGGCCGTATATATAAAATACTATAATATATATTACATATTATCTATAATAAACTATAATAAAATATATTATCTTTATAATAAAGTATTATATAATAATAAATATAATACATAATAGTTATAATATAGCCCGCAGCCTACGGCTGCGGGCCACCTAAGTAATATATATAATTATACCATAATGGCCCGCCTATACCATTTATTTTATATTATTATTAGACTTATTTCATTATATATTTTATATACTATAATTAATTAGATTTTAATATAACTTATAATAAATAATTATTATATATATAATATAATAGTACTTATAAGAAAATATTATAAATAAAAATAATAAAATATTTATAATATAATAAGATAATATTTATAATATAGTTAAGGATAATAAAGTATAGATATACCATAATGGCCCGCCGTAGGCGGGCCTATATTGTAGATTATATTATATAATTAAGTTATTAAATTATAATTATATATATAATATAATATAATGATATATAGTAATAAATATAATATAGATATATAACATAGCCCGCCGCCTACGGCGGCGGGCCACCGGTATATATTTTATACTATTATATATTCTATTATTTATTATTAATTAAATATATTATGATAAGATATATAATATATAATAATAATACTATAAAGGCCCGCCGTAGGCGGGCCTACCGTAGATGTTACTATTTATATATAAATAGTATTATTCATATATCTTATAATATAACTTATATAATATATAATTTCTAAATTATATAGTATATATTATAACTATTATATGATATAATATAACATAAACTGATATATTATAACTATTATTTATATTGTTTATAATAAATAAATTAATTAATTAGAATATCATAATGTTTTTTAATATATATAATTAAGTAATATATGAGAATAACTATAAGATATAAATATATTATAAAGGCCCGCCGTAGGCGGGCCTACCATAGAGATATATTATCACTTCTATATACTGCTGCGAGCTATTATTATTTATATATAATATATTATAATTAATATAATTATATATTATTATTATATATATATAATATAATATAACTAATATAACTATATATAGAGTATTACTTATAACGGTCATATTTAATATACAACTTTGTTAATTTATA